CTCAGTCGCAAGGTCTTAAGGAAGAAAGAAGGTCTGATGCCTTTCTACTTTTGAGGGCGGGGAGTTCATGCAAAGGCTTTCAGAATGAAGATAGCGTGGAATATTCTGAAACACAATAATCTCTGATCGGAATTCTTCAAAGAGAGGGTTCTTGCCTCTACGCACTTATGGGATGCTCTTCCTAAAACTGGGCACTAACGCGCGCCTGGGCTAGCATTTGTGCAGTTGCAAAATCCCTAATTTGATTGGTGATGGGGGACTTCTGGCATTGGGGACATGCCTCTCATTGATTCAACCACCCAAGTTCGTTCCCAACCATTCATGAAGTATTTCTTTATAATAGAGAGTTTCTTCCGCAACCTCACTTCTATAGTAGAGAGTAGCATTCGTAAAACAAACAAATAAGAGAGAGCAGTTTGGGGGCTTTCTAATCTAATAATGATCTCTTTAAGCTATCTGGAACAAAAATCACTTTCTTTCTATAGGGAATTTGGTTGCATCCTTTAAGGGGGCGGCTTTCGAGTAGATTTTCCTCTTGTATATCTCATTCTACAGAAAGTTGAAATCATCTTTTCGTCAATAGTGGGATTGCAGGAAGAATTATATATAGATAGGGACTTTTAAAGTCTTTTCAATATCCAAAAGAAGCTGGAATCATAGCTTTCGCATCGGCAAGGAGTCACCTCTCTCACCAGACTCGTCCCTTGTTTTCTTGTATGGGAAACCCATTCTTTAATGAGAGAAAGAAAAGAGTTTTTGAAAAGCCTTTCTCAAGCTCATCCCAGGGATGGATGTAATTCATGCGAGACCAAAGGGAGCCATACCAATACTGGCCTTAAAGCTATTATTGTAGGCAAACTCTGCAAGTGGTAGGTAAGCATCCCAACTACCTGGAAAACCATTAAACAAGCTATTAGCATATCCTCTAATGTTTGTATAACTCGCTCAGATTGTCCATCTGTTTGTGGGTGGAAGGCAGTACTAAAGTGTAGCTTAGTTCCCATGGCTTGTTGAAATCCACTCCAAAATCGCGAAGTAAACCTAGCATATCGGTCAGATACTATGCTTATAGGTACGCCATGCGGCCTCACAATCTCATCCACGTACAACTTAGCAAGTAGCTCAGGAATCCAAGTAGTTCGAATTGGTTGGAAGTGCGTTGACTTTGACTATTGATGAGACAACTATCTATTCTTGATCCATCAGAAAGAAGTCGATATGTATCTGATTACTTCCTTGGCTTCATACTTTCCGAGGTATAGCGCCCCGGAATACCATCGAGAAAGAGCAATAAAACAAGGTGGGAATAAGATCTAACAAATGGGTAGGACAACCAAGAGTAATTCAATGGCTTTATGAGAGAATCGGTATACTTTCTGCGTAGGCAGTCCCAGCGGTATCCAATCAATGTAGTCAGCGGAACAAAGGAAAGAGGAATGGGAGAAGTTTTAGAGGAAGATCTAAGTACCGAGAGGGAAATGGAGCTCGAATCAATATCATTCTACACGCACCCACCATTCGATAGCAGCGACCTCACCACGCATCATTATCACCAGCCATTTCACTCGAATCTGTAGTAAGCAATATCCTTCGCAACTAGAGGAGAAATATTCTTCTTTTCTTTCTCTTTCTTGGCATCAACAACCTTAAGAACCATAGGTGCACCAACCGAGGCAGAGATTGGGGTGCAGTGACCGTACCCGAGATAGATCTGAACCGACGGTTGCGGAGAATAGGTGCAACGGGGATTCTTTTCTTTCGGCTCTCGTCCTTCATTCACAAGTGCCTACTTCTTTCCCTCTATACTTTTCCTACACGGATCGAGGTTCTATTCTTCCCTTTCTGGTTAATAGATGAAAGAAGCCCCATCTTCTATAGCTTCTTTTTGTTTGGATGTATCTGCTAATGCGTCTTTGGATGCCTCTGCAGATTCAGGTGCTCCAGTTGCTTTTTTCCAGTGGAAACTTCTGTTCAATATTACTTACCTGTGGAACTATCAAAAGTCTATTCCTTTGATTCGACGGATGAAAGAGCGCATAATTCAGATGTTGCTTCTTTGGACGCGGAAGGATCAGGATCCCTTGTTTCGGTAGAAAGAAGATCTGTTGTTGGTTAGTAAGTCATGGGTGAGTAAATAAAAAGTAGAATATGACATCATTTTAAGCTGTTGGGTACGAAACTAGACGTTCCTTCGCCTCTTCTTCTTTTTGTGCCACATTCAAGCAAGAAAAAAGCTACTCTTCTTAGCAGTTGAACAAGTGAATGGAATGATTCTTCCCCCGAGGGTGACTTCACTACCTGGATCCTCATCTCTTGAACTCGTTCTGGCAGCTAGTTGAATGGCACCGGCATCTCATCTAGTCTAGATCGATTCCCTAAGAGTTTCTTCTCTATAAGGCGATTTGGCCCATTTTATCTTTCCTCTTTCTCTTCCCTGGAAATAAGGAAAGCCTTTCTTTATCACGACGGCCTTCCTTTATTCGGAATGAATTCGTCTCAAAAGAAAGAGCTAGCGAACCACACCAATTCCATTCCATTTCTCTCAGACAGAGCAGGATAGCTGCCATCAAGCTGCCCCTTTAGAGCGAGGGCGAGACCAATGCTATCAAGAAGAAGGAAGAATAGCCTTTATGCCTTAAGCCTTGAGCTAAATCATTGACCTTGCGCCTGGTTTGATTATAGGACATTGCCGCATTTCATCTCAAAGAGGATCTCACTCTTTCTTTCGGGAAAGGGAAGGTTTTAATCCTTTCCTGAGCGTGATGCCACTCCTTATCCTTACTACAGTAAAAGTCTATGCAGTAAAAGTAGCTACTTTTGTTTTGCTTTCTTTTCTCCCAAAAAATTGGATAAGTAAGACATCTGCCATAGACGTCAGGTCTGTGTTCAATCGAGAGAGGTACACGTTGTCCTTTATCTGGTGTGCTTCCTTCTTCTAGCTATGATCCCATCGGTATAGTAGGATGATTACCTTCGCACACTTACTAATCTTAAAAAGGCAAGGAAGAAGCGAAAACATGGTTTTCATGTGATTAACTTAGGGAAGATTCCTAGCTACTTAGAAGGCATCGTTTCAGTGGTAACAGTATTGCCGGCTTCAAAATCGACGAGGATTTTCATTTAAAGCCCGCCCTATCACTATATCTTTATAACGAGCTAATATCCTAAACGGTGGGCGTGGAGAAGAGCATGCCTATTTCCTACTTTGAGGAGAAAGCTCTGGTCGAGCACTACGATGACAGGTAGTCATTTTCCCAGACGGTTTCGAGTAATCAAACCATGTTTGTCTAAAAATAATTAAACGACACGACCTACTTCATTAGGCATACATATTTTCCGAGTAGAATGAATACTTTAACCTATGACCTGAAGACTCGGGATAGATTTTTGAGTACGAACGAACTGCTCGAAAAAGGGACGTAGGCTAATTATAAGATTAGCTGTTTTACTTTAGAATCACAACCAGTTCCAGAGTTCATGAGAGCTTATCCTTTCCTTTTTTAGACACAAACCGATGATCTTTTGCTCCCTAGAGTCAAAAGTAAGGAAAAAGAGGAGTTGAGAGGGCGTCGTCAACCCGGGTTTTTTATGAAAAAAATTATCTGTCGACAATAGAATAAAAATGACAGATCGAGCGAGAGGTTGAGCGTTGAACCATTTCAAGGAGCCAGAATCCCAAAATGAACGGCGGCTCCTTCCCGAAGGTTTCAGATTGTAAAAAGGATAAAAATTTTCAATGCTTTAAGCACTCGCTAGCCCTTATTGACGATCGAGTTGGGAAGAGAGTGGCAGGTGAGCATGCCGACGATGGGTAGAGGCCCTAGTATAGGTAAGCCCGAAAGGCTGCCAAGACTAGGTAGGGGTACTACTAAATCTACGAAGGAAGGCCTCTATCTATCAGGCTAACAAATCTGCTTCTCTATGGGAAAAATCGAAACAGCTCGGGGAGAAACCCCCCGAACCCTCTCTTCTTTTTCCTTGTGTTAGACCGTTCGTGACCCATACGTCTGAGACGGCGAGCTACTACTTAGAAGTACTATTTCTAAACGAACTATCTGAATGGAAAGGTCCTTCATTCCATTTCTTTATTCTGAACGGAGTGAGGGTTTTCAATCTTACTGACGGCACGAAGGAGATTATAGACCAACTAATGGACTAGTTTAAGAAAGAAAGGGATTCTACCACACACAGCTTGCTTCGAGACTGAAAGGAAAAGTGATCCTATTCCTCACTGCTCACGAAAGATAGGATTGGAGACTGAGGCCCGAGACTGGAACGAAGCATGGATTGGACGACGATACCGACCGGGACTAAAGGGTTACTGGACTGTATAAGGTATACCGTTGACCGAGCGCAGTGAGGGAAAGAAGAGAAGTAAAGAAAGCATGAAGTAAGTAGAGCGTGAAGTAAGCACTCCTGTAAATAGAAGAGTTGTCTTATGGGCAGATATTCTATTTACCAACCGACTGTACACAGAGTGTACAGGGCTAGGTTCTTGTCGGGATTAGTTAGTACGAATACGATGTTAGAGAATCCAAAGAAAGTGATTGACCTCTCGATGCTTTGAATAGCTATCTTTTTCGAGCTAAGCAAGCAAGTAAACGACTTGAAAGCCCTTGCTGATCAATCCCAAACTGCCGTAAGACTTTCTCACCAAGGGAAGGGGATTCGGTAAAGTCTTCCGTGGCTGACTCCTATTTCCTTGATTCGGTTTAGTAGGAATGGGAAGTATCTGCCCCTTGTGCAAGAGCTTGAAGATGACTATTACTATAGGAAGAGGTTAGCGCTTTGGTTAACAAAACCATTAGATTAGGAAGGAAACTCTTTTTCTTTGCACTAGAGATGCAAGGAATAGAAAAGCATCCCACGTTCCCACTATGCGGTAATATAGGGACTGCCTCTCTTTCCAGAAGCAAGAGGAGCATGGGCGGCTTCGCACCTTCTCAAGCGCTACGCCCGTTGGAAGGGACCCAAGGAGCGGTAAGAAGACTTGCTTTCTGTCTCGCATGGATAAGAGTCAGTTGCGTACCTGGCTTGCTTGGAGAGTGAAAATCCTTACGCGGTAGACCAATAGCAGCGGATTCAGTCCTTTCCCTTCTTTCTGACTTTCATGCCCTACTTGCCTGAGATAGAGATCAAAACAAAAGCTGAATGCCCGAAAAAGCAAAGACAGATTCAAAAGTCAAATGCACCGGGATCATTTGTTGATACTTCTCTTGAATGGACAGTGGAATTACGGTGGAAATGATCAAGTCAACCATAGTCCTGCTACTAAGACTAAGTCCTGAACCAATGCGACTAGAACCCCGTATTCGCATTCTCTTTCTCCGAATGCTTCAAGGAAGGCTAATATTAAGAAGTTATAGAGCAATAACACTTTTTCGCGCTCAATCCCTTGCTTGTTCTATAACTTCTTACTAGCAGCTCTTCCTTTACACCTGAGAACAACCTATTCTTTTTCACAGCAAACCATGAAGAGTCGAAAGAGTTCACATATGTTGAGAGCTTGCAGGCAGAAGAATAACTAAAAGCTGTCCGATCCAATGCAATCTCAATCACTACTTGTAAACCTGCGAAAAATGCGAAAGGAGCCCTCATCCCCTCTCTCCTCTCCCACTCCACACCTGAATAGATATAGGGTGGCCTCGCCTTGGAAGGCTACATTCGATTTGGAATGGATCTGTAAAAGGCTAAAGCAGCCCTACTTTCACTATGCTATTACTGGGTGGGACTACTCCACTACTGGGAGAGACTGACTGACTTACTGATCCAGATAGAGCAAAGACTGACGGTGAGGCTTCTTTCATAAGGTGGGCAGGGCTATTCCTTTCTTTTCCTGCTTCCGTAAATGACAAAGGGAGAGGGTTGGTATTCTCATCAAGGTTTATCCGGTCGCTGAGCTATTCTTCGCTCCTGGCGGACCATTACGTGTACTGTCTACTCTGCTCTTTATGGAAGAGCCGACTCCAGAGGATAGGTATGGACAGTTCGGGTGGGGACCTGACCCGACAAAAGCTCTTTTTCGTTAAGATAAAGAGGTATCTGGCGAAACCAAACTGAGATCTTGGAGCAAGGACGTTGAGATCAAACATGAACCTGTCCGAGCCGGGAGCAGTTGATCCGTATACGTATACTTCGTAATGGAAACTAAACCTTCAAAAATAGATTGGGGAGAGAGCTTAGAGGTGTGCACTGAAAGGGGGATCTTATGTCATATGCTGCTCGAAGGCGAGAAGAAGTTTCATCGAATGCTACTTTCCTCGATGAGGGACCACCTAGATCGGATTAGAAAGCAGTGGACTACTCCCAGTTATCGACTTCAAGCGGGGAAAGCTAATTCAGTAGTTGATTTGGGAACGAGTCGAGCATTTTAAACAGGAGAATAAAGGCTTTTGAAATATATCATCTATCGGTTGAAAGAACCATCTTCGTGGCAGATGATATATTTCAAATCCCAAAAGCCCCTGACCTTAGAAGGATGTAACTTACTACTCTTGGAGTTAAAGAGCATATCTTTTTCTATTATTGGTATTTTTCTATCTCGGAGTGGACTAAGGCATCAATCTGAACTCCAAGCCCTATCAGCTTGCCGGATAAAAACGAAGCCTTAGAAATTGTAAATTCATCCCTCCAAGCGGATAAAGGCTTCAACCTATTCATCTATCCTATCCCTCGCTTTACTCTTCTCGGAAAAGGTTATCCCATTTTATCCGGGCATTGATAGCGATTGATCGAATTGCTACTCTGGTTTGAGAAGCTTTTAAGTTTTCCTTATCTCTCGTGCCTTTCTTTGAACTGCCATGAAAAGAATTCGAAATACGTATATCTGGTACTCAATAAACCGCCTTCGCTGGCCAACCCCTATGTCTTGGTACTCTACCCTCCCATTCATAAGAGAATGGTAGTTGTCACCGGAAGCAGGTTAAAGCAGTGAGTTGAGTAAGTCTTGTCAACAAGGCTTCGCACAACTAAATACTAACACACTGTTCACTTCTGTACTTCTCCACCGCCAAAACAAAATGACTTATGCAATTCATACAGGCACGCACGAGCGAAAAACGATGAATTTACCTTACTTAAAAGCTCGCGGGCCCCGGCTATGGAAAAGGATCTGTTATTGTCCATGCCCTAGCCGTTGCTTCCGCTGGATCAATGGGATCCCAATCTCGATTTCCTAGGTATGCTTGCCCTGTTCAGAAACTGAAGCTACTTGTTCTCTTTCACTACACCAAACCCACGAACTTTCACCGAAACGCATACAGTTGATTCCACAGGTACCACGGGCATGCTAGTAATGCCTGTTGGACTTTGTAAAACTTATTGCCTAACCTACTGGAGGAAGGAAAAAATCACTTAGCTGGTTTTTTTGTCGACAATCGGAACCTGAGAATATTCAAGGACCCGTTACCCGGCAGGGGAAAACCAACAGCACAGAGGCTCCGCAGCAAGAGGAGCCACAAACACGATTGTAGAAAGATACCAGGATTATACTCAAACAATATCAGCGGGACGACAGTGGAGAAAGAAGAAGAGGTTTTTAGGCATTGAGAGGACACATGCTAAAGGGTCTACCTACTTCGTTACAATGGTTCCTGATGAGAACTACCTAGATGCTGCATCAAGGTTAGTTGTTAGGGATGGGGTAGAAATGTAGTTTACGTTTCAACTGGATCAGTTCGCCCGCAGGGACAAATGAATCTTTCTTCGGAGAGAGAAATCCTGTTCCCGAAGACCGTGCTACTTGGCTTGAGCGGTACCTCATAGGTATACTGCTGGACATGGAGGCCGGTGGATCGATCGGCGGGTTCTCACTTTGGCGAGCGAACGAATAAAGCGCATTTCGAGCGAAATTCCCGTTCTAGTGGAACTGTCTCAACCTAAAAGAGACTTGGTTGGTGCAAAAAAGGAGTTGTATCCATTGAAAGGCAAGATCAAAAAAATCTTATTTAGGGCTCGACCCGGGGTCTTGGAACTGACTAAGGCCATAGACTAGAAGTATGGTCTCCGATAAGGCAGTTAGAATCAGATTATCCAATTTGAACTCCGATTGCAGTGAGAGAGGCAGGTCTAGGAAGCCTAGCTACTTTCTTTATCGAGGACTAAACTAAGAAAACTTTCGCTAGCAATTCTTTTTCACAGCTTCAGTAAGAGCCTATCTTTTCTCTAGCCTGGAGCCGGCACTCCTCAAGCAGTTAACCAGATGTGGGATCTTTCCCAATATCCTCTACGCCTACTTATATTCTCCGAATCTGGTTCAACCTTGAAAGCAGTCAATCAAGCAGCACTGACCGCTATTCCATATAAAATAAAGGATAGCATAGAGCTCTTACACAGCGCCTAATAGGCTAGCTTCACTATACTATAAAGGCTAGATTTCCCCGTGGGAGAAGTTTCATCTCCATCTCCGTCACTCAAAGCTTCGCTTTCCCTTCGCCCCTTTCATCTATCTATTCTGGCTACAGGGCAAGGTAGATGCCAGTTTGCTTAAGACTTGGAGTTCGAAGTGGAATGGATCTAATGAGCTATTCCTCGCATCTCCTCCTTGTTGAAGGGAATTGCCACTAATCCTCATTGCTGTCCTGAGCCTTCTTTTCTTATTTATTATAGGAATCTCGATCAGGTAAGCTATTCTTCTTAGCAGTTGAAGAAGTGAATCACCCCTAAGCTTGTGTAGCCTATGCGAAGAAAGCCTAGTCCGAGAAGACTAAGCAGACTTTAACTCCTTCCTTATAGTAGAAATTCTGACAACAGATGCGGATTATGTATCAAATGCCGCTGATGCGTAACATATTGAGTTGGACAGCTTTCCTTGAGCAGATAGGACACAGCGCCATCAACAGACATACTCGCAAAGAAAGCACCTACCCTCGGGTCACTGAACTACCTTTAGAGAGAGATTAAAAAGGCTAGTTAGAGCTAATTCGGCAAAGGTTAGGTTTGGTTTCCCCTAAGGGAATGTTAATTGGAAAAACATTCCTAAATGTCGGCGAATCGCGGGTTAGACTTAGAGTCTGTTAATAAGAATAAGATGTTTTAACTCAATTTACATTTCCTATTAAGGAAAAGTGCTCATAGAGAGAAGGCTATAGAGAGGCCTAAGAGAAGAGCGACTATCAGGAGAGCGAGGAAAGCTAGCAGCTATCATAGAGGACAGGTCTTATCCCTACTTCAATCAATAAGGTATTGGAAATGTGAATCGATTCAAGTCAGATTACGTCCTATGGTAGACTACGAATTTCATACTCAATGAGGGGATACTCTTTGAAATATTCTTATACTATAGGCTAACTCATTCCCGGAATCAAGTTCCTATACTCAATCGAGGAGTGATAACCCGCTAATCCCTGATCGGAGATGATCTACGTTAAGATAAGGAATAGCCTAGCATTTTTTAGGTAACTAGGAAAGAAAGAAGATTCACATATTCTCCCTATATCTTTCAAAGACCTTACCCTTTTCACTCCAATTTCAAATAACCTAGAATAGGTGAGATCGTTGAAAGTCTTGTTAAACTGCTTTCTAAGGTGCCAAGCGATAAGAAAGCACATCCACGGAAAGGGGGTGAAGCTAAACTTAATGTCTATGAGGCGGAAGGAAATTCCACATTCAAAGATGAAAGATAGGGCTTAAGCTGGACTTCTTGCTTAAGAGATTGATTCCTATAATAGATAGATTGTTAGTTACTAGGAAAAAGAGGCATGCTATCATGTCTACGAAGACTGGCTTTTTTCACTTCTTAGAAAGCCACAGCAAAGCTTAATCCCTCCCTTAAAGTATGAATGAAAGAAAAGATCTTCTTCTCACTCATTATATCAGATTCATTATTCATGAATGTTCTTATCCTCTTCTTAGTGACTAGGAAACCTACCCTCGATTAAGTCAGGGGATAGCTCTCTGGATCCTAATGGCATTTTCATTGATGAGTCTAGATTGCCGATCTCTACTAGCTGGGAGTGTCCATACCTTTACCTTTCGTCAGGGCAAGAATGGGGCGGATAAGTTGGCTAAGGTGGGAGTGAAGTCGAGCACAGCCTTTGTCTTCTTTCGCTACCCTACTCCTCCGCTCAAGTCTCTGAAGGTCTTGGGCTGACTGGTAGAATCTATAATCATGACACTACCAACTGCTGTTTTTGGCATTCCACTTGGGATTGGGACGAAATGATTTGAGATCGCTAGTCTTAGAGAGCTTGCTGGATGAGAGCAGAGCAGACTAGTTAGAGGAAGGCGCGAAGCGTAGTAACTTCCGGAATGAATGAGTGCAACAAAGTCTCTTATCTTCCCCCTATGGCCTAAGAAGGAAAAACTGAGCAAGATAGCTCAAGCAAGAGCCACAGTGACTGCAACAAGAGGAAAGCCACCTCACCTTAATCAGTCAAGCAAGCTATTTGAATAGGGATTATGAACAGGCCCTTACCTTGGCCTTAGCCGTTCGATTGATTGTTCTAAAGTCGAAGTCGTTTCGTTAAGTCGAATTGAAAGGTAAGTTTTGTCAGTGATTAAATGGAAAGGGGGAGCGGTTCGGTCCTACTCTTGAACTTTTAGGCTAATTAAATGAAAAGCCGAAACAAAGGCCAAATATCGGCATGTAACTGAGAAAGATGGGATTCGGTCAACAAACAAAGGAAATTAAAACACTCCCTTCTTTCTATCGACAATGATGAAAACCAGAAAGTCAAGCCTTTCACTTCATTGTTCAAGCTCTTGAACATGGGTTGAGTTCATACATTATGAATGCTTTCCTATTCAAGACATACTACCAATTCCTTTGAAGCTACTACCACTACCGAAGCTGGCTTGCTTCTTTTGCTTACCGGTTGGTTGGGGTTTTGAAACCAGAGAAAGAAGATCCGGTTGGGCTTTCTAGCGATGGGAGATTAGTCACCGGAAGACTTGCTGGCTAGCTCGTGCAATCAACGAGAAATTCCGTCGCCTTAGTAAGCTAGCTTTGGTTGCTAAGCAAGCCTGGTTCTCCGGGCACTACGGTAGCACGTGGATCGATCATGACGAGAATGGACTTATCCGTAATGTAATGTAATAGAGGAGTCACAGTCCAGTTCCCCCTCCCTTCTCGACCAGACGAAGGAGATATGAATTCCATTCAGGCGGGTAAGGGCTTGGCTTGACCCTGTGTCCTCTCCTGGTCGGGTCGGAGGCGAAGACTGGCAAAGTTCATCATTCAGCGGTGGGGTCTTCATAGAAAAGAAGGCCTCGCCCAACGAATGGCAGATTTGGATGGAGTCTCGCTCATAGATAGAGGAAGAGTACGCGCGCTAGCGCGCTACGGCTTACGAAGTTGATCGGATCAGATAGCCCTTCGGGCAACCAACCAAACCCGCCACATCCAATTCCGATCAACAACTTGGAGGTATGGCTGAGTGGCTGAAGGCATTGGTTTGCTAAATCGACATACAAGAAGATTGTATCATGGGTTCGAATCCCATTTCCTCCGGCACGGAAGTGGAACGGGCGGGCGAAATGACGTGAGAGAAAGAACCTCTTGATGGAGTCCCTAGGAGGACAGAATAGCACTACTTAGTGACTAGGAGCGGAGAGCCCGTTGCGCGTTGTTTTTGTTTGACCGGCCTATCTTCTTTCTATAAGCAAGCTCCCTCCGGCCGTCCAGCCCCTGGACGGCTCTCGGTTCTTGAGCATGTTGGGAGATTAGGCGGCAGTTGAAAGAGCTGCTCGAAAGCTTGACGAACAAGCTAAAAAAGCCCTAACTATTTGATTAGTAAAGGGCTTTTCCCTTACTAGTCAAGGGGCGCTATTCGATGAATCAAACAGACTTTAGGAAAGTGGTTCAGGTAGCTCAGCTGGTTAGAGCAAAGGACTGAAAATCCTTGTGTCAGTGGTTCGAATCCACTTCTAAGCGGGCAAAGGGTCCAAAGGAAAGGTAGCCGGGAGCGAGACGGATTTGGAAATTCAAGTGAAAGAGGAAGCCAAAAAATGGGAGCGCTCTTGCACTATGGTGGATCTATATGCTTCGGAGGGTGAAACGAGGTGTAGCGCAGTCTGGTCAGCGCATCTGTTTTGGGTACAGAGGGCCATAGGTTCGAATCCTGTCACCTTGATGTGATGGGCCGAAGTGCCAGCCCAGCCCGTCGCCAGTCGGCGGGCGAAAAACGCACATAACAGATAGAATCCTAAAATGAAATCTCCTATTCGAGCTGTGAAGCGGCTTATTTCGAGATTTTCCATTTTCCGTAGATTCATTCTTGTATTTTTTCCCCTGCTAAGACCCTTTTTTAGTGTCTTAGCAGTAGGTTTTTTCGGACGCTTTCTAGGAGCAGAAGGAAGCGCTATAATAACCGGAAATCTCGTGCTTTTTGGAATCCTGATTTTAGGCTTAAACTTTCTCTTTCGTCTTTTTTTTATTCGAGGTCTCGCTTTCTACTTTTCTTTTTTATTATCTTGTTCTATTTTCTTATATATTTATATTTATATTATCTACGGGTATACCTTCTTTCTTGGTTTGGTCTCTGCCTTAGTGGGATTTTTTCTACTTTTTTTTTTTTCATGTATCGGGAGAGCAAGGACTTCCTCTTCCGACCCCTTCCGGGGCATCATCGGAATGCAGCGTCAACCAAGCGCCTGGTGGGAATGACGCGGGACCGTCGAATGCCGGTCCTTCTAATGCGGCCCCTGCTGACTCTCCTTGGGGATCTTTTCCATCGGTGCCCTCTTCCTTAACTCCCCTACCCCCTTCTCCTTACGTCCCCTCACTCCACTCCATGGAGGAAAATAACCCTTCCGGCAGGGAACAGCCTGAGGACGCGGTTGAACAGTCAAAGGAAATTATAAGTAATTTGAAGGAATACCAACATCAAAAAATTCTAAGTAGATTAACCACTTTTACCCCCAAAAGGGAATTCATCACAGATGACATAGACACGATCATTTGTTTAAAGGAGGATATTCTAAATAGCATGGGGGAATTAGATCCCAATCGATTCTGGGCTGAACAAAGGAATAACATCATTTCTGATGGAATATTAAGGGGGGGGAAGTACGAGTATACCGTGGACACCCTACTTAAGAATTGTGAAAAATTAAGAAACGAGGGTCAAAACGCTTTTTTCTTTAATCAAATGATTAAGATGCGTGAAAACTTCGAGAAGAAAGGCCGATTTTATTAACAAGCCCGCCGATGATTGGTCAACAGATGAATTTACTTTGCTTTGGCTTGCTTCCATGAGAAGGGGAAGGGGAGAGGTGAGGCGAGCACCTTCCACCAGACTACTTTACTAGAAGTCGAATTCAGTACAGGAACTGGGTTAACAAAAGGGCCCGAGAACTACAGGGATCTGATACCTGGCTTTCTTGGTATGAGAAGTCGGTTATGTAGGCAGACAACTTTTCCTAGGTTGTTTCGATCACGAATGGCCAAAGAATCGATTAGTAGTCTTCCTGATATTGCCATAAGACCTTCTCTTCTCCCTCTTGGAAACTGGCTAGCTATGAGGAGAAAAGTAGCCCAATGTATGGTTTGAATAAGCTTGATTAGGCCCGTTTAGCTTTAGCTCGTCTAGCTGCTTGGTTAGACAATAGTCTAAAAAAAAAATGCGAGTTCTTAACTCAAAGCTCTATTACGCCTTATCAAAGGCATATTCTGCCTTATAATCTTATACATCGTCCTATGAACTTCTAAATGAATATGAACTGGAAATAGCTTAACCTTAACTTGAAGTACCTTCACTTCCAATGACTTATACTCTAAATATAGAAAGTATATCCACAGGTAGGATAAAGTATTGCGGTATTATGCCTAACTATAGCCCGCCGCCCTTGGAAAAGAAAGAACTGGAACAAGCTCCAAGGAATAGAAAGCAAAGCTCTCGGCAAAGTCGTGGATATCTAATTTAATTTAGCCCAGTTTATGACATCAGGAGATGAAAACTGCGATCTTACTTCTTTGTCTGATGAATGGTCTGATTTGAGAGCTTCAAGGCAAGCTACTCGTTAGGCTCCGCCAGGACCTTTAAAAAGAAGGATCTTGCTATCTCGAAGTGCTGGATGGCTTAGGAATAGATCCAAAATCCACACTTCTAGTAGGGTAGGATGCCAACGACTTGCTCAAGAAAGGTCTCAAGCCAGACATTGATTGACGTGGCGGTTGACCAATCGATAGCCTAAAGCTACAAGCCAGCTTGAACTACTTCCTACGTCATCCTTCGTCCACCTCTCCCTCAGCGAGGAAATAGTAGTAGCAGCAGTCTCCCCACTAATTAAAGATTACAGTCCCAACCAAGTCAAAGAGTCCGGTACGAACAAAGGCATTATATGAAAGCTTTCCCATTTTACCATTCAAGGAAGGGATTCGACTTAGACCACTTAGTAGGACCTTCTGGCTTACAGGAGACCTTCCATCCATGGTTGATATCTTCCTAGACTTTCTGCTTATCCGGGAATGTGAGTCTTTTTTCCCAGTCCTTTATTGGAGGAGAGTCTACAATGTCCGAATGTTCTAATCTAAAGAAAGATGCTAATGTCACTACGGGAATAGCTCCTTAATTCCTTCTTGTCTCGCTTAGGCTTTCTTTCCTTTTTTTCTCGACTAGTTGTCGCATGCAATGGCTGAAAAGAAACTACATCTTTCACTGCAATTCCAACTTCTACTGGATCGAATGCAGAATGAATGGAAGGCGATGGTAATGTAAGGGAAGGCTTAATAGAGCTGGAATTACCCTAGAACTGCAATTGAATAACTGGGAATTGGAACTGCTTGTGAAAACTTTCTTGTTTTTTTCCCTTCTTTTTCATATGATATTTCTTTCATTCGCTTTCTCACTGGTCGAAAATCCCTATGCACTGCTGGATTGACCTTATCAGCTCGCTTGAAAGGAGACCTAACTCTTGCCCTAGAAACTGCTCTAGTGCTAGCCCTTTACTTTTGCTCTCTTCCGAGCTTACTTGCTGGATAGATTGGCACATATGAATATTAAACCCTTGAACCTGCTATCCGCTTAAACTTGAGAGGCTTGAAAAAGCACTCCAATAGGATAGGAGATGAACTAGGTTCTGTAGTAGATTAGAGAGATGGAAAGGAGGGTTCACCTAATAGGGCATCTGGGAGATCGGATTGTGAAACAGGGGTCTCAAATCAAGTAGATGTTTAAGCAGCAGCGGTTTATACTCTTTCAAATGGGAAAGGATATGTTGTTTAACCGAAAGCAGCCTGGGTAACCTACCCCTCTCAAGCGGGGAATAATGGCTACATTTCCGAGCCAGACGATAGGGCTTAAGCAGATGTGGCAGTTCAGCCAACAAAAGCAGCTCTAAAGCAAAACGGCTTTTTCAAAGCATCACGTGTGGCGTTGTTCTGATCAAAGGTCACAGGTGTAAACCACCCAACGGATGCCACAGTCTCACTTCCCACAGACCTCGTCCTTGAGGATGCCAACCGCTCCTTGATCCCTGGATCAAAGACCTTGTGTGCAGAACACTTTGACCACAGTCCTGCTGACCCAGCTGCTAGTCCCAAGCCTTATTAGAGACCAGGTGAGGCTCCTCCCACCGCGACTGGTGCTAGAACATCAGTTGACTTTGAAGCTTCGATCGTAGGATCGTTTTAACCATTTTATGTTCTTTCTTGATCGAAATGAAAATCCCCACCTACTGGTTCTCAATCTTATTAAGCATTAACAAATGGGACAGATCTGGCAGTTAAAACATTGGTACAGGCCCCACTTTCTCCTTACTCCACTCGATCGGGACAAAGAGCAGGTACTAGTGATTAACCTACTTACCGCCCTGCGGATTCGAAAGAACTCCGTGACACGGACTTTGGGGAAAGAAGGGAAGGATTGATTGCCCCAGAAAGACTGAAGTACAACGTAACTAAAGTAGGACTATCCCAGCGGACTAGAAAGCTCTTCTCTTACGATCTTTCCTATGATTACTCACAATGGATCTCGCATGAAGCTCGGATTTGTGTTTGTGGAAGTGGTGCCAGGCAAGGTTTCGGATAACCACGTGTCATTGACAACTTTTCGACTCTTTCCACTGGAAAGATAGGAGATGCTTTCTAGCCAGAAAGGGCTGTGGTTGGGTGGACTGCTCCACATCTTACTATACACTATACCTAAGAACCTAGTTCATATCGAGACTCGGAATTATATGATCCTTTATGATATGAAAATTCTCGTTCTTGAGAGGATGTGGCAGAAGAACCATAACCTGAGAGATTGGCTTTCGGGCCTAACTCGCACTGCTTTCAAGAGCTAGCTTTCACACTCCTTCTCTTAGTTGATCCATAGCTTGAACAAGACAGCTGCACTGGGATACTCAGAAAGAAGTAAAGCGCATCCACAACTGCCGCAGAAAGAACAGGAGCATCTATACTATCTTCCGCAACTTCCGAAAGAGCCACATCAAGAACAAGAGCTGGTACCGCATGTGCCGCAGGACAGGCAGGAATGGGATACTTCATTAAGGAAGTAGCACCGGAGGGAATAAATTATCGCGAATAAGGAAGCACGTCGACTCCGAAAGGAAGCTTGCGAGAGGGATTTACGTCAAGAGTTCTTAGAAGAGAGGTCTCAGCTAGCAGTTTGAGCATCCTGGTAGAATGAAACCATATCGAATAGGGAACAAAGTCGTTCCAGTACCGCTTCGACTGCGAGAAGGAAGCCTCAATGCCCAGGAGCATTCGACTGAAGAAGTATGTCATTAGTAAGACTCTCTTCAGGAACAATGGCCTCTGGTGAGGTAGCTCTTGTCTCTTGGTCAGCTGTTTCCGCTCGAGTGGAAAATGCTTGATGGGAATATCGTATATAAAAAGATAGATAGGTTAGGTATGAAAGGTGAAATAAACTAACTATTTCATAAGAGAAAATCGGATTCTATGGTGTATATGAAAGGTTTGCGAGTTTCATGTTTTCTTTTTTATTTTCATCTTTTGTCCAGATTGGATTGGTCGATATATAATATAGAAAGAAAAGAAAGTGAGGGGTCAGGAGAGAGAAGAGAGGTAGTACACCCGGTTCATCAGGTTCTACCACTGCAGGGCCCAATCATAGTCAAAAGAAGAATTTTGGCTCAGAAGGAACGCTAGCTATATGCTTAACACATGCAAGTCGTATGAAAGAGCCCTACCGCACCGGAGGTTTCCCGCCCGGATGATGCATGTGATGTCAAAGAGGGGTTTTTTAACAATGACCACTACGAACGAAGGACCAACGACGGTGAAGGAAAAGAAGGATGAGGAGTAGGAGCGAATTCGGACGGAATCGAATGATTTCGAGATCGAGAATGAGACAAAGGGGAGCACTTAGACAATTCACTTTGAGTACAGGGAAGTCTGCTGGTAGGAATTCTTCAGGGCGTATTACGGTTTTTCACCGAGGGGGTGGATCGAAGCGATTGCAGCGAAGAATTGATCTGAAACGAAGCACTTCGTCTATGGGCATTGTAGAAAGGATAGAATATGAGCCTAATCGTTCTTCTCGGATCGCTCCAGTACGATGGATTGAGGGGGTCAGCCTGAGGAAATTGAACACGATAGAGGAGTTCGCTCCGCCGCCTAAGATCCTCGAACCTACCACGACCACCATCCGCGGCCTATTTTCGTTCTCTTCCCTGCCCGGAAAGGATGATCAAATAAAGGTAGCTTGCTTCTCTCCTGGACTGATGGCGGCTTATGTAGTGGTCGGCCTTCCTACCAGAATGTCTCCTTGGTCGAAGAGCCCCTTTACTAGTAAGGGCGCAGGAAGCAAAAAAACTTGCGCGAAGGACGTTTTCTTTTCTGCCTTCTCCTCTCCAAAGGCCAAGGGAGAGACTGCATCCCTTTCCTTCGGTAGCTCTTTTTGTTTCCCAAGGATAGCGGTAGCTGGGGCAAAGCCCGCTTTCTTCGCTCCGCGAATGAGAGAGGATAAACTCAGAGGAAAAAACACGTTCTCTCTTTGCGAGGTCCGAAAGTGGGGAACGCATAGCATTCTCTGGGCACATAGGATCAAACGTAAAGCAGCGCTTTCTTGGCAGAGTTTTAGGCGGCAAGATACTTTAGGGCTTGTTGGAGCTGCTGAGCATAACGAATCGAAGCCGAAGACGGATCAAGGTAGCTTGCCTGCCAAGCCGATAGGCGACGGGACGAAGGATGGAGCGTGCAAAGTCGATCGTGCACCTGTCGTGTGACCCGTTGGTCCTAAGCAAAAAAACTTGCGCGAAGCGACCCACCTAGAAAGAGCTCTCCTTTATGTTAGGGGGGCACTCAAATGGAACTTCGATCGGATGCGGGTATCCAATCCCGCCGCTGAGATGTCCAGCAGATTCCTGGGCCTTGACGAATGGGCGGCCACCTTGTACGTTATAAGAGCAAAAGGCCCGGGGCATAGCAGGATGAACCAATGTGAATGAGTGTAAGCTTCGTTGCCCGAACACGATTGGTGCTGACCACACTAGGTGCTACCGTGGTAGCAAGAGAGGCCAGGCGGTGACAATTGAGAGGTTGTCACTGAGCATTCCTAGTCACACGGGAAGAGAGGTCAAATGGCAAGGCAAAGCCATACGCCCGTTTGGCTCCTCGCGGAGTATAGCTCACATCCAAACATCTGATTGGGGAACGGGGCAACGCCCATGAAGCTCCGGCGGAAAGGGAAGGCCTGCCAGGCCGTATGCCCATGGGTGCAGGATTCTTCGAAAAAGCGCGGGCTGACTCGGAGACCTGGGACCTTGGCTTAGCAAGGGATGAAGGGAAAGCTATTACAGCTTTCTCCGTCAGCGGCTTATGTAGTGGTCGGCCTTCTATAAGCGACTTGTCGAGTCTAAGAAGCTTTGCTTCTTGTAGTCGGCCCGTAATGAATGCCTCCCTTCATTTGCTTGCCTCCTTCCAGCTCAGAATGCCTAATGCCTATTATCTAGTGCTAGAAGCTAACCGCCAGAAGCTCACCCTTCGGGTGTCGCTTCCAGCGCAGGAGGCCAAGCATTCTGCCAGATGTCCCGGCCTGGGAGCCCCCTTCGCCTTGACTTTAGTCTTGAGTCGTACTTAAGTAGCTAAGTTTCCAAAGGTGAACAGCCCCTGTCCTTTATAGTCGTAAAGGGCTTCTCAGAAAAGTAAGGAAGGAGGTTAAGGTTCCGAAGTCACTTAGCCGTCTACTAAGGGAAAGGCGTCGGTACGGAGTCACGTCAGCTGTGGATATAGACTAGGCTATAAGGAACGGAGTCTGAAACTATAGACCGAGACTACACTAAGGAACAAGGAAGCTTGACTGAGTAAAGAAGTCAAGGAACGAAGCTGCTTCTATAATAGCCCCGTTGAATAGGAGGGCGAAGGCTTTTTGAAAAAGTCTTTTTTGTCTTGTAAATGAAATGCATTTTTTTTTTCGAATTTCTATTTAGAAAGAGGGGGCTTCAAGTTCTTAGGAAGAGCCGTACGAGGCAGCTCACGTACGGTTCGGGAGCCGAGCCCCAGCACAGGGGCTTAGGTCAACACTTATATAATAGCCAGTCATCAATTGGAAACGGGCAAGATGGTTATGAATTGCAATTGGTCCAAACCTTCGACCAGCGACTGATTGCGACCTGCCCAGAATGCCCATACATACTAAGACCTTATTTACACAGCGAAGAAAGGCCGAGTGGAAGGGGGCAGTCAGCTTCTAACATCTGTTTCTCTGGTAAATCCATTTCTTTTTCTTCACTCCTTATCATAGGCACGCCAGGAAAGGATTGGTCGGAAAAAAGAGGGCGTCCACCGGTCAATTTCATAACGCCCGTCTTATTCCATTTTTTTGGGGCGAGTTGGATGGGGCTTTTGAGACCAGCTTTCCACACTTCCCTTACGCTAGGTATGATTCGGAAGTCTATATTCCTATAATTAAAAGAATTTCGTTTCGAAGGGCCGAAGGCGGCTTTGCTCATGAGTTAAGGAATCTTTTGTTCCAAAATTGTTGGATTTAGTGGCGGAGTTGGGTCTAACGTGTACCGTAATAGGCGTAGAACCTGGTGGTCCCACAATTGACTGCCCCGGGGGTATGCTTTTCCTAACAAAGGAGGGTTAGATTCAGGTGATTGAAGATGAGAATCGTTATTAAACATCTATTTTCTTTGTTTTTGGTAATTAAGGGGTCACGCGTGACTCGTTTTTGCAGAGAAAGAAGACTGGAGGGGCTCCCGGTCGATATGTAGGTTTCAAGGGCTGGAACTGAGGTAATGGGAGTTTGTGGAGTTGGGCGGGAAACTCCCCAGGGCCCTTTTTTATAAGAGTAAGGGAATAGTTCAATCATGAGCTGCGGCGCTTAAACTTAAAGAAGTGTACTTACTTTTCATCGCGCCGAATGAAAAAGAAATCTTCCCACTTTGCTGCGAGGAAAAACCTTGTCACCCCCTTTTTCGATCAGAAGGCAACTACTTCCTCCTATCTGGTCTCCCATTGTTGAAGTTGTACCGCCCAAGCTGCTTTGATCTAAGTAAGGATACGAAAGCGTTGGCGGTGCAGCTTTTCAAATAAATCCTAATATGCGAAACACATGATTGTAATAGAGAGCTTCTTAAGGTCAATGAAAGCTAAACTTCATTCTAGTGACCAAAGGCCCGATCGTCTTGTTATTTCTTCTATTTTGGTAGATACTTTGGTAAATGGAAAGACCCAAAAATGTTACCCGCCTCAGGGAATTCAATTTCCTCAGCCTCGGGTCCCAAGGACTTTGTTCGAACAGCAGGCGGAATTGGAGGAGCATCTTATGAAGAACCCGCTTACTCGGGGCAAGGGCGTCAAATCCATCAAGATCGTCAAAGCTCTACTTGGCGTTTCAGACATCGTTGCTCATCTACGGCCCTCTCGACCCCGCTTCTTGTGCTCACCTGACAGAAGTTTTCCCTCATGGGGTTTGGGTCATCTTCTCTCCGAACGATATCCTAGATGGAATATTAAATATCGTTTTTCGGGCTTGCGGTTGTCTGAAAATATTCAAAAAAAAGGTTTGCTCCCATTGTCCGAGATTCTGGCAATACTCTTATCCTGCCTATGTGTTGGCTGTTATGTTTTTTTGGGTTCGCTTATCTACCCTAATGAAGTTTCGCTTTCGGATTTGCTTAATAAAGCAATAGGTGTTATTACCCGAGCCATAGATACTCTTTCGGGTAGTCAGTTGGTTGATGGATCTCTAAACACTGCTACTGATGGTCATGCCCGTGATCCTGTAATTTCTCGTCAAATTGCAGAGCCCTCCGCAGTACGGGATTCCTTCATACAAATCAGCTCAGGGTGCGGCCCTCTTAAATAAATTGGTATAGTCATTCTTGCCTTTTCTCTAACTTGTAGTGCTTCCGGAGTTTCTTTTTCATTAGTTCAGTTTGAGTTTGAATCTATAGGAACTCATAGAGATAAAGAACCTAACAGAAGCATCTTTCATAAAGAAAGGTTGAGGGTAGATAGGCTGATTTCCTATAGAAAGAACTCAAACTGAACTAACCAAGATTGAGGTAGACTCCGTGCTGCGAAACGGATTCCGCGAGCGCGAGACTTATTATTATAGAAGCAACGAAAACGGCCAGTGCTTTTATTTTAGCATTCTCACTAGTTTTTTTTATTTCCAGCGGGTCGAAAGCACTTTCCTCAAATATTTTCCTGGACACGTTGTTTAAAGGTTCCCCGCATTCGCACGGGCTGCTGACATGATGATAGCTACAAAGTCTGTCTAAAAAGGTGTCTTTGACGACTTGAAAGGTGCTCTCAGTGTACCGCCATACGCACCCAGACATTAGACCAATTGTGTCTGGCCCAACAGTTTCCAGAATGCCGTTGTCATGATGTTGATCCGGCTTCTGCGACTACGGCATCCGCCTAGCTCCGAATACGCGCATTGGAGCTCTTCGCTCGATGTCCCGGGTCGCTATGTTGTAAACCGCTGTTTCGTCGGGCGGTGGCTTATTTATTTCTAACACCCCCTTACTAGATCAAACAAATAAAGCTCCATTGAATGAATCAACTTCTCCCTCCCTGGTCAATGTTTCGGGGAAAAGCCTATCTCAGTGATGTTCAAAAACGGGAAAAAGCGTAATTAGAAAACTCGCGTTAGCTCGTTTTGAACCACCTTCTACTTTTGAACCAGTTCTCGACCGCCCGAATTTGTCCCGCTGACCAGCATGGAGCTTTTCGGGAAAGAGAGAAGAAAGGGGATCGATTATAGAAGGGGATCCCCTAGCTTAGAATTGATTCTTCTGAATAATACGATTCTGAATCTTTATAGTTCCATGTTGCAAATGAATACAATTGATTCTAGCATATTGAGTGCAAGGGAAGTGATTCGCATCGGAGGTGAAATACTAGAAAAATCTTACTCCTTTAGTGGTATTCAAGTTGTTGAAGAAGGTCAACAGTTTTCCCCTGTCCTTTGTAAAGGAATACTGGATAAAATAATTTATGAGGAAAGAGGTGTAATTATAAGTGTCTCTGTTACAGCTCGCGATAGAATTGTATTAAATAGCCTCTATGATTTGATTCAAAAAAAGATGATGGCCATGTGTATTGGATTAGATTATTTATATGATAAAAATTTCCCTTGCAATGATGACTATTGTTTTTTTACCAAGCTTATTCTCAAGACTGGGCCTTGTTGTATTGGTTGTTATATGGATTTATCTCCATTAAAACCTCACGTTGATAAAGAACATCTTCTTTATCGTCTCGGTGAATATATTTCGTCACCCGAGGTTCTCCATCTTTTTAGATTATATATTAATATAGGTATTAAGTCACCCGACGGAGATAGCGGTTTCAAAAAAGGTGTTATTCGTGCGGGTCTACTCGCTGATGCTCTTTTTGATTTTCTTTTCAATGAATTAGATTTTCACTTAAGGAGGTTTGGTTATTTCTGTATTAGAGGGGGTACTCATATTTTCATATGTCTTCCTATCCTTAAGGATTATAAGTTAAGGGTTGATATCTTTCAAAAGATAATATATAAGCATATAAAAGAGTCGTTAGCTAAAATGCAAATATCAGTAAACACGTTAGAGGATATTCTTCCTGGGAAATTCCTTCTCTCCCTGCTCTCAGTCAGTCCAGGCCAAGGGGAAAACTGAAGCTTGCGAGATTGCTTGGTACCCTTTGCTAGCTTACAGCCCAAGCTAAGTAGGCGCATTAAACTCATTAGAATATCAAATTATGGGATGCTTCAGGAGTGCCCTAAGAAAGAGGCCATTGGAATCGATAGCAAGAGACCACAGAGCAGGCAAAGTACGCATCCACAGGTGAGACGGGGAACCTATAGAAGCAGAGCGCTGACAAATGCAGGTTGAGAGCATCCAAAAAGTAAAACAAAGGCCTCTGAGCCTCAATTAGTGTCATGCACATCAGTACTTCGCATGGAAACTAAATGAGTAAGAGTCTTTCTTTCAATCAATCCCATGAGCATGTAACCAGATGTGGGGGTAAAGTGAGGGTCGAAATTCGCCCGTGGTAGAACTGTCCTAAGGCTGTGGTAGAGCCAGAAAGCTAGTACCAAAATGAGACGGCCGGAGGAAAGAAGAGTGCCCATCCACCCGGGGAAGATCTAAGCAAGGTGTATAGTGAGAGGGAGAGATGACAGTCCGCATCACAGCTTAAGAATATGGGTATGGATCTCTACCAGAAAAAGCTGCTACAACGCGCGGTTGCTATTAGCTTTTTTATTTACTTGATTTGAGGCATAGGCGGGATAGAGATAGGGCTAAAAAGAAACTCTATAAGCTGAAATAGAGTACCCGTAACACTTGGAAGCAACTACTAACGTGCTTCTTGGGCAAACGAAAACGAACGAGCGAGTAGTAAAACGAGCACATGAGCTAACGAAGTTAGCGAGCTATAGAGTAACAAAGTAACAAAACTGCTCAGATAGAAGATCTTCCCTTCACTGGAAATGCTCTAGCAGCTATATCTGACAATCACCTTAACAGCTTGTAGCACCAAAGTAACCTAAGATGGCCGGCTTTTTTCTTAAAGTGATCTCTGGAGAAAATGTACTTACAAACGAAGCATCTAGCGTTAGCGAGTATATAAGCTAGTGGAATACCTGGAACGAGCGTGAGCGTACGAACCTCCGGTGGGTGCCGATGTGCCTTCCAGAACCACTCCTGCTCATACTCGTACCACTTGAAAGATTTCCTGCTTTGAAAGGGGACGGGGACACTAGCTGGCTTAGCCTAAACAAAACAGTCTACCTCATACTTGATTAGTCCATCGAACTACATGCCGGTAGCCACTCATTATCTGGATAGCTTTTACTATTCTCCCAGGCCGAACTCGGAATTATCTAGGCGCCTACAACAAGTGCTAAGTTCGGATTGGAGACTGAAACTCGCCTCCATGAAGTCGTAATTTCGAGTAATAGAAAATCCGCCAGTGAATACGTTCTCTACACACCGCCCGTCAAGTCACGAAAGTCGGCAATGCCTGATAACCCACAAGGGAAGCGGTTGACGATTGGGGCTAAGTCGTAACAAGGTATCCGTAGGGAAGATGGATAAATTGTTTTATAACAAGTTCTGTCTAGTTGTGAGGCTATCTTTCTTTGATAACTGAAAGAAAAAAGAATTTTGCCGAAAAAGTAAGCTATTTAAGGATGAATGCCTTGGGACTAAGAGTCGAAGAAGGACGTGATATCCTGCGATAAGCTTTTGGGAGCAGGAAATTAGGCTGAGATCCAGAGATTTCCGAATTGTTACCAGTAATGTGGTATCTTACGAGCTCAAGGGCGAACCTAGCGAACTTAAACATCTTAGTAGCTAGAGTAAAAGAAAACAAAGAGTGATTCCCTTGAATAGCCCAAACCAGTTATCTCGCATAATTGGGGTGGAAGGAATTATGGTCATCATAAGAGTTACCAAAGCTACTCATAGGATAATTGTCTGGGAAGCCATACTAAAGAAGGTGAGAGTCCTGTATTCGAAATGAGTCTCTCTTTCCTAAACACGTGAAATTTGTTGGGAAGCAGCGGGGACCACCCTGCAAGGTGAAATACTACTTAGTCACCGATAGTGACCGTGAGGGAAAGGGTAAAAGAACCTGCATCTACAAGAAGTGAAAGCCTGTTTGCAGAATGAGCCTGCGAGTTATGATTGTTAAACGGAGCCGCAGCGAAAGCGAGTGGGCGTTAAGTCAGTGATTTTAGACCCAAACTAGGTGAGCTAACCATGAGCAGGTTGAAATTAGGGTAATACCTAGTGGAGGACCGAACCAGTTTTCGTTGTTGGATGACTTGTGGTTAGGAGTGAAAAGCTTATCGAACTCCCCGAAATAGTTTACGGACTAGCGCAAGAGTTAAAATAAGTGGGGATAGAGCACTGAATAGAGAAGGGCTCCAAAGCGGGTACCACCTCTAATCAAACTCCGAATACCCTTTCAGTGTCGCGAGGGAAACCTCGGCGAAGGTCCCTAAGTAGTATTAGGAAGACGAAAACAGCTAGAAGGTTGGCTTAGAAGATCCTTTAAAGAGTGCGTAAAAGCTCAATTTTCAGCGCCGAGAATGTAAGGGGGCTCAAATCCTACACCGAATAGGCTAGCTAGTCATTTTTGTAGTGATAGCTAGGGGTAGGGGAGCCTAGTAATGACAGTGAAGCTAAACTGGGAGGATCAGTGGAGTTTTTACTAGTGAGAATGCCGGCGTGAGTAACGAAAGGGGGTGAGAATCCTCCTGGCCGAATGACTGAGGTGCTTAGTCGATGGATAATAGGTTAATCTTCCTGTACTCACCGTAATTACCGAGGGAGTGACGGAGTCAGCTAAGATAAGCTTAATTGGTCTAAGTGTAAAGAGAGTGTGGTTGGCAAATCCGCCACACGGTAACCTTGAAGCATGATGGATAGGGCAACCGAAGTATCTTAATGCCTTGCTTCCAAGAAAAACTTATAAGGATATATTTAGGGTACCCGTACCGCGAACGAACATACGTAGTATATGAGAAGATCCTCAGGCCCGCGAGCAAACTATAGTTCAGGAACTCGGCAAATTAGCCCCGTAAGTTCGCAAGAAGGGGTGCCTAGGGCAACCTAGGTCGCAGTGAAGAGGCACGAACGACTGTTTCTCAAAAACACAGCTCTATGCTAAGGCGCAAGCTATAGGAGGGGGCGACGCCTGCCCCAGTGCTCCAAGGTTAAGAGGAGGGATTCACTAAAAAGACAAAATTTTGAGTTACGTTCTGAATTGAAGCCCGAGTGAACGGCGGCCGTAACTAGAACGATCCAAAGGTAGCGAAATTCCTTGTCAGGTAAGTTCTGACCCGCATGAAAGGCGTAACGATTCCACTATAGACTCGGTGTAATCTTAGTACCGGTTACCCGGAACCCGTGGAGCTTTACTGCAACTTGATATTGGATTTTGTTTTTTAGGTGGGAGACCAAGACAGTGTTTAGTGGGTAGTTTTACTGGGGCGGTCGCCTCCTAAGGTTTTAATAAGGTATCCTAAATAGGTAGTAAGCGGAAAGGTAAAAGGATGCTTAACTGCGAGACAAAGAAGTCGAGCAGATACGAAAGTAGGACTTAGTGATCCGGCGAAAGCGGTTACCTGGTGGTAGGGCCGTCGCTAAACGGATCAAAGTGACCCCGGGGATAACAAAAAGTAAGGATTCGACTAGCTTTGAGCTCTCACGTAGTTCAGGTTGAATCAGTTTCCTTTGGTTCGGTGGTATCCTGTATATAGGATCAAGGCAGATTAAAGGAAGGAATGGATAGAGCTAGAGTCAGTTGACATGAATTTCTCTTATAAGTCAAGTAGATTAGGTAGGTGTTCCGTTCGTGAAAGATCTGAAATTTCAACTAACGAGTGAAAGACAAATCCATTAAAGCCAGGCAGAGCAAGGTGATTCGGATGAAAGTAATCCCCCAATCCTCGCTCGGTACCAAGGGTAGAACTTCATGATTGATTCGGTGCAACCGGTCTTTGATTGATCAAGGAAAAAAACCTTACCTATTGAAGGAAAAAGTTCAGTTCAATCACTTTGCTTTGAATCACAAACAAATATTAGTAAGATTCAGCATTCCCGATTTTCTATCAGGCATGGAAATCAAACTGGAATGATACCTTCCTTCTGATTCTGAGATGCCGAGAACCTGGTCTTCTTGTTCACACCTCAGCTGCTAAAGAAAGAAATAGATCTTCTTCCCCGAAAGCCTCTAAGGAAGAACTATTAACTAATCCAAAAGGCTAGACTTAAGGATTCACTTCTTTGTGAGTAAATACCGAGCCGAAAGGCCCAGCTCTGACTTATTTATTGAATACCGAGAATCCGATCTGCAGATGAAGCAGGCAAAAGGCTCAAGGCCAGCGAGGAATTTGCCATAATAGATCGACTCTGAACTCTGTTCATGGTTGGCTGTAAACAAATAGTCTCTTTAGTCCCATCCCTACAATCGCCGGGAAAAAGAAGAGGAATGAAAAGGGCGTTATTTAAGGCATATTCCAATTTTGAAATCTTGAACTCTTGACTCAAAGCCCGCTGCTAAAGTTGAACTATATAGGTCCTTTCACTCTTTTCTCTTCTTCCTTCAATTTCAGGAATGTCTTTTATTTTCTCTTTCCATTCTAGTATGATGATAGCAATGGTTCTATCTATCATTTACTAGAATTCTCCTCTCTAAGCTTATTCTGTAATTTGTCAATTGATCTTAGTTTCTTTCAGCTTTGACTCTTGAAGATGACTTTTGAACCTTACATCCTCAATTGCTGAATACCTTCAGCATGGACTTATCTAGTCAATGCCTATGCTGTTCCTTTTCTTGTGGTCTTCTCGGGGTACAAGACAGACCATGCTTTCGCACTTCGGCCGTAAGTGTACGTGGTGTTCTTAATGAAAGGGGCCAACAGGCTCTATTTCCTACTATTGTCTGCCCTTCATTAGGCATTATCGGTCAAGTTTGTTTAGAGACCTATTCTCTGTAAGTCCAAGTTGGCATGATGACATGACCTCTTTCTCTCTTCAAAGGAGGAGTCTCCCCGCGAGATGTACCCTCTGTGGTGACTCCCCTCTCACATTGGGGTCAATGCCCAGGTTGGGGATCCTGCTCTCTCCCTCATCCTTGCGAGGATGTCACTTCCTTTAAACTTTTTAGTGTACATAAGTGGAAGACAAGGTAAATGGCAGCAGATAGATGGAAGAAGGAAAATTCAACCAACCATCCAATAGCGCGCAAGCTATAAAGAAAGCACAACGAAGAACATAAACTCGTAAGGAAAGTGAGTGTATGTTAGTAGGGGATTACTACTTCCCTGAGTAGCTTCCAAGACAGAAGAGTCTATTAACAGCTAAACACTGACAAAGTAACAAAGAAAGTCAGAGTGAGAGAAAAATATGACTGATGAGTATTGGCCATATGTGATCGAACCTGCCATAACGAAGCCTAGGGTGGGTACATCCCACACCTGTACTCCAAGTCAGGATGCCAACTTTGCTCAGTGTCCGATTATCCATCCCTACTTGGGTCGGAGCACAGAACACACAGATCACCACGAGACCCGTTCGTTATGCAGTTCCACGGAAAGCCTTAATACACTCCCAGAGACACTACTCCGGTACATCTGCTGGAAATTGATTACCTTGCAAGGCAATGAATGTGGCCCCAGTATGCAAGCTATTAAGTCAGCCACACTACCAGGCAATCCTTACCCGAATAGCATAGTGACAGGTGGATCACCAGTGGGGAATAATATGGGTCCAGTACTCCCGTCACTAAGGACTATGGGTACACTTTCTCCCGAGTGTGAACGGGCCCTTTTTTTTTTATACAACTGGCTGAAAAGTCATCTTTTTAGAATCGTCTGATAGGGGAACATCCCTATTATTCCTTTGATGCTTTGGTTTTCGCAGGAAAGGGTCAGGAGCTTTAGCCCTTAGCGTGTGAGCTTTGATGAAGACTTGCATCACTATTCGTTGCCTCTTGGCTCGATTGCTCATTTGCTTCCTCCTTTGGGCATGAAGTCTTTGGTGAGGCCTTTCTTCGCCTGTTTAAAAGCTAGCCCTTGCTCCAAGATCTTTTTATTTAGCACTAGAGGAGCCCCCCAATCTTAAAAACCGATGGAATGCGATCTCATAGGCAACTTCTATGAGGGCTGGACCCCCAGCATCTGTAGAAGGGGAAACTCAATCATGAAACTTAATTTCCAGATAAAAAAAAAATCAACTCTTGCAAAAAATCTTTCCTTCTTTTTTAGTAAGGAGGTCAGCCGCAAGTATGAGGGGACATTCCCTATCATACAGAAAGTAGGACAAGTTTACTAAAAACTTCAGCTTCTTCCCAAGCTAAAGATCCACCCTGTCTTCCATGTGGGGTGTCTAAAGCCATACCATCCAGACATGGAAGACCCTACAAGAGGCGTTCCCAAGAGGCCACCGGCAAGGATGACGACTTCCTTGTCGAAGGAAGTGGAATATGTGATGGCGGAACGCAAAGTGAATCGACGTGGTGCCCCAGCTTAAACTTTTGACTTGGTAAAGTGGAAGGTTCCACCTAAGCAGGGAAGCTCTAGGGTTTTGCTAACCAGTGTGAAGTTGAGTTCTATGTTCCCTAGTTCATGCGAGGCTAACCTTCGGGTTTTCTTTTTGGAAAAACCTCCTACCTGATGGTTGCTCGCTACAGCCTTTAAGTCTCGCCTAGCCTCTCCTGGCGACGGCGGGACATACTACCACCTATTGATAGATCAGGATTTGAACCTACCACTAGTCGGTTAAGTACGCACCGACCGCTCTACCGCGGAGCTATTAGGGTGTGGCTTGCTAATCAACTCTAGTACCACGGGCTGAACCTACCTACATATTCTAACCATGGAGTGAAAGACTGAAATGTTCGAAACTACCGATTGGGGAACAAACTTAAGGACTACCTAAACAATGAAAACTCTTCCTTTTCGACAACTTGAATTAAACCATCTCGACTAATAAAGATGAAAGCTCCATAACAAGGCGCACTAAAAGCAGGTTTTTAAGAAACCAACCTGAAAGTAGGAAACTCTCCTTGGGATTCGATTTCCTCATAGGCCAGCCAGGAGAAAAACCGCTTTCCAAAGAGATTCATGAGTTCCAACTTTTCCTTTGAAGGCGTAAGGCAATGAAAAAGAGAATAGAAGCAAGGGTATTTTACTCAGAGACAAGCGGGGAATACTATTTGAAGGAAAGGTAGTTAACTAATTTCTCTTCTTATAGAGAAGGAGATGCTTGAACAACCTATTCTCAAACAACTTTTTCTAGCAGCGTATTATCGGCATAAGTCTGGATTGGATGTCTTCTAAACAGGAGGAGGAAGGGGCTGGCAAGACAAATTCAATATCTTATCTGATTGCTTAAGGGACAGAGACTGCCATAAAGGAATTAGGATTGGTATCGAGAAGGAATCCAACTATTGAGACGTATACTGCTACTGGGAATGCCACTCTTTCTATTGACTAGGCGAGCTCTTTAGGGATATTATCGAATGAGTCTATTTACTTACTTTTCACACTTACTTATTACTTAAGTGAGAAAACTCTCTTTCAATCTCTAACTGGCCTTATACTAGATTACAGTGCACTCCCAATCGTCCTCCTCTCCTTACAGTCTCGTAGTACGCGTCTTTCATTGCACCTACTTTTGATTAAGCGAACTGGCCTGTTGAATTGCATTGGTCTAAAAGAAAATGCTCGCTTTCAAACCTGATGAATTTGATCTTGCTTGCAAGAACTGAGAATCTCACTTTTGCCCTAAACACAGATGGAAAGACTGCTACTTTCACTATTGTCACTGTATATTTACGGAGACTACTACTACTACTACTGGTATTGGTAGAACTGACCTAGCCCTTTCCCCTTTAACAAAGATGAAAGCTGTTCTCTTAACCTCCTTATATCAAAACTGCTATATGAGCATCCCCAACTATCCCTACTTGAAAGACTGCTCTTTGAGAACTTCCTTGCCCGTAGGAGTAAAGGTCCAGACATATATCTATTAGCCTTAGCCTAACTCTCAGAATATTAGCAGTTAGCCTAGCCATTAACATAACCTTACCTTGTACTCTAGCCCTTGAGCTAGCCCCTCTGAAGAGTCCTGCTTTTGACTTTCTTGACTAAGATCTCTACTGGGGACTTCCTACTATTTTTGAATAATAGTAGAATCTTATCTGATCCCTAGCCCATTTGAAAACGACTTCTTTTTACCTTTAATTTCACAGGATTACTTGCCTAAATCGGATTGCTCACACTCAAAGGCTCCCCTAAGAGTTAGATTAGTACCGGCTTGATGATTCCTTTTTGAAAGGATAAGAGACTAGCCTAATAGATTGCTTGCGAGAATAATGGAACTGAACATTTCATTTAAATACTACTGATTACAACTCGCTTGCTGTCTTATTTGCTGGCCTTTAAGATGACTGGTACTAGGTAAAATAAGCTCTGACCATAGCATAGCTATAATTGTGCAGCACTTCCTTACCATACCTCCTTGGGTACTTGGGTAAAGGGTAGACCAAAGCAGCTTCACTCACTTTCTCTCTCACTTGCTAGCTAGCTTGCCTTAGACCCCCGTGGGCGTTTCGAGTCTAGCCTACTTTCTTGCTACAGAAAAGCTTGATAAGATCCAACTAGAAATAGGGATTCAACATTAGCTTCTATGGCTTGTATCTGAGGGGAACTCATGCTTATATGGCACTCCCACAAAGGTTGGTACGAAGACTGCTCCAAGAAAATACAGCCCTAAATAAGGGAAAAAATCCATCTTCTATGATAGCCCTGCTCTAGTAGATATTTCCAATCTTACGTTTTTTAGGAAGTGAATAATCGATAGAGTCTTTATACATCTTACATTAGCTTTGATCACTCGCCCCTATTTCAGACTTTGACTAGAGCACTTATGTAAAGGCTTCCAAATGAGCTTCCTTTCTATACTCCTTCTAAAGGGGCCTGGAGAAAGACTCATACCTCTATGCGATACTGGAACTCAGACTCAGAATAAATTTAGCACACAAGAGGATAGGGCCTCCACTCACAATCTCTAGAACAGAAAGATAGCCCTCGGGCATAATTAAGTACTTTATGGCCATAGTTAGACCTACCCAGGAAACTTTGACTTCCTAGGGAAAGACCTCACTGGGATAGAACTTCTTCTCGCATAAAGATTACTTAATAGATTAAGCACTTCACTTCTTTCAAACTAACTTGTCCTAGCTAGATGACTTTATTCTCTATTGCTTCTTTTAAGGAAATTTAGGAACGAAAGGCTTACTTCATACTTGAAAAAGAACTTGAAAGACTCTCTGACATACCCGAGAGGAGAGATGAAAGGAAAGAAAAGATGGAAATACCTAGAAAAAAAGACTCAGGCTTACTCCTTTCTTTTCTTAACACAATTCCTCACTCCGAAGGGTAGGAGGGGTCCCTAAACGTGCGAAAAAGGCCCTTTATTTGAAGCTAGGGACTATCTTCCACTTCTTTAGCTGGTAGTTCGCGAATCCCATCCAACAAGAGATGGATGCTTCTTTGCTTCCTTAATTAATGCAATTCCTCCTTCATCCCTCCCTCGGTCTCGGTTAGTATTCGGATAGTGTTCACCCAACCGTCCTTTCTCTTTTGATTGGTGTTCCCTATACTTCCATTCTCCTTTTGGTGGAATGAAGTATGTCTCACCTCCAATTAGCTTTTGGCCTCTATTCCTCCTATCCTAGGTAGGGTATCTCGGGCTTCATTTCGTAAGCGTAAGCTATCTAAATAGAGCCATTCTATGAAGGATAAGCGAAAAAAGTGAGTTCCTTGACCCGATTCTCTATTCAATTCATCCCTATCCCTATACGAGTTGATGTCAGGTGGAACCCTGAACTCCATAGTTCTTTTGGAATGAACACACCACGCGGAAGGGGTCTACCTGGCTTCGCATACCACTTCCCCTCTGGATCGCTAGACCACGGACCTTCGAGCCACCTTTCTTATCTTAGGTCTTAGGTAGAACCTTCCCATTAGATAGCCAAGAAGAAGAATAGCTTTTCTCTATACTTTCAGCAACTAAACGAAAGGGTTTATGCTTTGGCTGAACGCCTATGCTATGCCAGCTATGGAAGATGAATGATGACTTTATCTTAATGGAACTCCAACAATCTAGTTTGAAGGCTGGTATAACTTACATATACCAGACTACCGACAGATCTGGGTGGGGCCCTTGGAGAATAGAGCAGCATTTGCTTTTTTTCCCCGAAAGTGAAATGGAGACAACATTGATCTCTATAGACGGTTTTTCTTTCCAGAGCCCTGGTTTGGATTCGCCTTCCCGGTCTTCCTTTTGAATAATGAGAGCAAGATTGAATTGAATCTTTTCAAGATTTTCCATTATAACAAAAGAAAGATAAAGGGAGACCAATCTATGATTTATGATTAGTTAAGCTGGAAGCGCTTGGAATAGGAAGGCCTACCTAAAATCTTGTTGTTTTGTTGTGGTAAGGTAAGATAGGCCATGAGCTGTAGGACTGCACTGAGATGCCAGGAGAGAGAGTTAAAAACTAAGAACTTCTTGGGGTTAGCATGAAAAGAGCCTTTGAGAAAGAGAAACTGGCCCCCCCTTACTCCATAGGAGACTCGAAAACTATCCTTGTGAATTGAACTGGTAGAATAACTGAGAAGGGTGCTTGCTAGGAAAAAAAAAAAAAAGAAAAAAGTGACTGTTCTGATGTTAAGGAATAAATAGAAATTCCTCTTAAGAGAGAGAGATTATGTACAAGATTTTGACCGTCAAGTCAAATCCTTAAGGATAAGGATAGGAAAAGTGGGACTTTCAAACTTTCTCACAAAGGAGGTTTGTGGAGCAGTTGCTTTAGTTGTTTGGCATGAGCAAAGCTAACCCTTGCTTGGCTCTTTCCTCTTGATGCGACGGTAACTCGAGATAGAATATCTTAATAGAAAAAAGCTCTTTTCCTACTTTAGGATCGTACGGTAGAAAGCACTACTTCCGATTTGAATCATCTCGTGTAATCAAATGCAATTCTTTCTCTTTGCATCTAGGAGTGGTTGGGATTAACAGCCTTCGTACATCAAATTGTGTATATAAAGATCTTTCTTTCTTCATTCAAGTAAGATAGTGGATCAATAAAACTCCGTCCAAAGGTCCTCATAGAGGCGGTCACCGGTAGGCTAAGATCCCTCTCTGATAGAAGAAGAAAGCGCAAGACGAGAATCTTCCAACAGTAAGGGAAGAATAGTTTTTTATAATAAGTTCTAAATTAAGGGAAGTTTAAGAGCATCAAATCCTTCTTTTTTAGAAGGAAGTAAGGCATTGGAATTAGGAAATAGCATTTATCCCAAGATAGCGGTAGCAAGTGTTCTGTGGAGGTTAGGAGTAGCAATAGGATAAGGATAAGGCACGCAAGTAACTTCTTCCACATGGGAAAGGCGCTTTTAACAGCGTTTGCATCTGATCGTTCCTGGGAAGAGTCATTCATGCTCTCTAGCCAGGGTACGGAGCGTAGTAATAGGAAGAAGTCAGTGCTGCTTGACTTTGGTGGTATCATATTTCTAAAAGGAGTTGATCCCGTCTCAAGGGCGTTAAGGCTTGTTGATTGAACGAACCCGGCAAGGTCCTCCTTATTAGCATCCCAAGCTTATGTTGAATCGATATTTTCTTGGTCTTCTTTGACCCGAGGGGGGGATAAGCTCTTCTCTTATCTGCTCTTCCCGCAGTTCTCTTTCTGCTGTTGTAGGCAGGGCTACTTTTTTCTTTTTTTTTTTCGAGAACGGAATCATAGCATAGTTTCGTAGCCAAGTTAAAGACGTGCCAACTTCTTTTACTCTTTCTTAAGCGCTGGTTCTGCTTTCACTAGATTCTGTTCTTGTTCACGCATCCGTTTCTAGTGGACGGATTTCAAGGGCTAGAAAGGAAGAAGTCTTAGCCTTAGCGGAGTCACTTCCAGATTCACTTCTTTTTTAGGGAAAGAAACCGGCGTTAAGCGCTTCTTGCTAACGTCCTTAAAAGGAGAGAAGGAACCTGAGGGTATCAATCAACATATAGATAGAAAGGATAGGGCATAAGGATGAGACTAGCTTGTAGTGTTCACGTGGTGAAGGTTGAACTTGGGCCTTGGCTTCGGTTCCAGAGATGGGTTCTGTGGCGAACTCGAGTTGAATAAGCTCTTCTTCCTCAAGTTTTTAGCTTGAAACAAGAATGGATAGAGTTGACTCAGCTGCGATTGCTCTTGGTCAGTATGATTAGGATTAAGATTCTGCTTTCTGCTATTTCATGGAATCTTAGAGAGACTGGAGTAGGTAAGAAGTGGTGGAGGAGTGAAAAGCCGATGAAATGGTTGATGTTTTCGTGGTTAAAGAATCTCTCTTAGCTAGGGCTAGGCCACCTGCCTGACTATCTATTGTCTCAGCAGGCCTTAACCCAGCAAAAGACGACAGAGGCATAAAGGAAGATTGATGAAGAATAAGCGATGGTCTTGCTCTTCTTTCTCTTGGAAGAAGAATGGCTGTTGTTGAATCAGTTTCAAGTGGTGGGATCATATATTCATATATAATAGTGGAATCCCGTCTCCTTAAAGATCTCTCCCTCAAAGTAGAACGAGCATAATCGAAGACAGATGGTAGCGTATTCGAAGTAGTTGATCTCACGTGCTATCCGAAAGTCTTCTTAGTCTTCGTCTGCTCTCAATGAGTCAATGCCCGGACCAGGCTCTTAATTAAATAGAAATCCCGTTAGTGAAGTCACCCTCGGAGTTGACAACGACTAAGCTTTTTTTCTTGACACTAGTCTTAGCCTTTCTAAGGACACCTTGCCTTCTTTCCTTGGCTTGGCGGGAAGGGCTACTCAGAGTGGTGCGTCTGGGGACTCCCCTTTCGAAATGGGAAGAATAGCGTAGTAAACAGTGACCCTCGGGGATGAAAGCTGCTCTTGCTCTTTAGAAAATGGTTTCTGTGAACAAGGAAGAAGGGCTACTTTACTCTAGATCGAATGCGACTGGAGATTTTTCTTTCACAGCTCTAAAGGGAGGGAAGTCAACAGTCAAGAGAGGGTCTCAATCAACAAGAAAGTCATGAAAGAGAGAAGATGGTGCTATTCCCTTAGCTAGCTTTGACCAGGAAGAATGAATTTTCTCTAGAACCCTTGGTTGGGCTAGGATCCCGATAAAGGAGAATGTTCAAAGCGAGACGTTTTTCGATAAGAGAACAGGTTTTTTCGGATAAGCTGTTGCCGCTCTTCTGTTAGAGCTCTTTAGTCCCATCCCTACCAAAGAAAAGAAGATCTCCCCGGAGCGAGTGACTCAAAGAAAGAAGGCCCAGGGCCCGCCCCCTTTGAGGTGGGTCTTCACTTATCCGATTTAGAGCGAAGAAAAGAACTTTATAGGCGCTCGCTCGTTCCTTCGATCGGTAAAAAGCTACCCGTCGAATCAATAGATCGCATGATCAATGCCCAACTCTTGATAGAAAAGAGAGTGGAAGCCGCTTTAGTTGAGGATGGCTTCTCCCCCCTAAACATAATTTCCAAACGAAATGAAATCCGAGGGATTCTGTTTTATCCTCAAAGGGAGACCCTTTCTCTACACACGTACCAGTACTACGTGACTAGTCTGGAAGAAACTGGTACGCGCTCGACTATTCCTTATAAGAGGATAATACGGGAAGTTACAAGGGCTAACCTCTTCCTATAGGAGCTTCTTTCTGTTTTTTTCCGGTATGCCGCTCCGCGAGCAAGGAGCGCCACGCACGAGCGGAGCGAAAACAAAGCAAGAGGAATTCTTCGTTGGGGGAAATCCTTTGATTGCATATTGAATATAGATCTATGTCTTTCTTGTTCTACTAGCTAGGACGAAATTCTCACATGTCCCTTTCGTTATTACAACCTTCTTTTTTGATGTCAAAGACCAGAAGCTACGCGCAAATTCTCATTGGATCTCGGTTGTTCTTAACAGCGATGGCTATTCATTTAAGTCTTCGGGTAGCACCACTAGATCTTCAACAAGGTGGAAATTCTCGTATTCCATATGTACATGTTCCTGCGGCTCGGATGAGTATTCTTCTTTATATCGCTACGGCTATAAACACTTTCTTGTTCCTATTAACAAAACATCCCCTTTTTCTTCGCTCTTCCGGAACCGGTATAGAAATGGGTGCTTTTTTTACGTTGTTTACCTTAGTTACTGGGGGGTTTCGGGGAAGACCTATGTGGGGCACCTTTTGGGTGTGGGACGCTCGTTTAACCTCTGTATTCATCTCGTTCCTTATTTACCTGGGTGCATTGTGTTTTCAAAAGCTTCCTGTCGAACCGGCTTCTATTTCAATCCGTGCTGGACCGATGGATATACCAATAATCAAGTCTTCAGTCAACTGGTGGAATACATCGCACCAACCTGCGAGCATTAGCCGATCTGGTACATCCATACATGTTCCTATGCCCATTCCGATCTTGTCTAACTTTGCTAACTCCCCCTTCTCAACCCCTATCTTGTTCGTTCTGGAAACACGTCTTCCTATTCTATCTTTTCCCGAATCTTCTTTGACGGAAGAAATAGAAGCTCGAGAAGGAATACCAAAACCTAGTTCACTCGCTGATTCTTTTTGCATCTATGGCTGAATGGTTAAAGCGCCCAACCTATACCAACCTAATAAAGAGGCAAATTCGTAGGTTCGATTCCTGCTGGATGCACTTGGAACGTTCAGTTCAATTTCTGCTCACGGAATTGTTACATATAGCTCGCCCTGCTTTCATCTTCTTTATGTGCGCTACCTATGCCCTGTCCGCCGCCTGCACCTGGTCTTTTTAGCTTATATCTTGATTTCGGTTATTGAGCTTCTGGGTAGTCTTGTCCAGCTTAAGCACGAACTGGCTTTTTTCGATCCTTAAACTGCATACACAATAGTTGTCGAAATAGCTGGTCTTAACAGCAAGTACTCCGCACTGGGTGTTGAGGACAAAGACGGGACTGAATCTAGCAAATTCGTAGATGCGTAACACCAAGTTGAATCAGAAGCCTTTGAGAACAACGAGACTAGCCGCGAGCAATCCGTCTTTGAGAACAGACCCTTCCTCCTTGTCGTGCACAAGAAAGGACGATGTGCCGGATCGGATCTTGGGTAGGTTCTCAAGCCGACCCGACCCGGATGGATACTGAAGAGACTGTTGGATCTGTAGTTGGAGGTGCCCGGTCGGACTCTGAAGTTAGAGGTTCTCCCGAAAAAGAGACTGTTTTCGGATTCCTTTTGGAAAGGCTTACTAGGGGTGAAACCCTATAGTTAGGGCCAAGTGCCTCTAGATAACTGTCGAGCTACTCAGTCAACACACGAAAGCAGGTGGGACACTGACTCTCTAAAGTGAAGACCAGAGGTTTCGTGAGAAGTGGAAGTGAGAGACTGGGACAAGGAAGGTCTAGTACGGATTGAAGATAAGACCACTGGCTCCGCGTCTCCATACCTTGAGTAAGGGGTATCCTCCTTTGTTTTCCCATCCCCGGGTCCGAGTGGATATAACCCAGATAGTTATGGGAAGGGAAGATGACTTTACTTGAATGAATCCCTTGGCTGTTCCTGACTCGGTGATCTCTCACCAACTGGCTTTTGTAAGGCTTCTGGAAAGGATAGGGACAGTGCATCGACTTCACCATCTTTAGATGGTGAATAATCGGTTGAGTCTCCCGCTTAGCTAGGAGGCAGTTAGGACGAGAAAGCCTGGCAGCACCAAGGTCTTGAAGAGCCTTGACTTCACTCATCGAAACTAGATCGAACTCGTAACTTCACTGACAACAAAAACTAGTTTTTCTTTACCTGGTGGAAATTATGAATCAAGTCGGAAGCAAGGAGTATGTTCTCCTCAATACAGTTTCAAAATAAGGTGATGACAATGAAAACAGCACATTAATGCTATGATGACCCTGATAATGTCAGCTTAAGTAATTTAAAAATAATAAAAGAAGTGACTTTCTTTGTTTGCTTGTATTACTGCAAATAATGGTTTAACGGTGGAGTACGAACTAGATAATGTACGAATAAGCATCTTCCTTCTGAAACTTTATAGTATAATTAGAACTCGATATACGAATTTTATAAGTACGAAATAGAATGGATTAAGATGGAGGACTTGAACTGTACGAGATAGATATACGAACTGTAAAGCAAACCGTTTCAGTTAATAGAATCACTGTTTTCATGATCGTTAATACAGGTTTGAAGTGAATCTCCGAACGAAAGGATAGTAGCTGCTTTCCTCGTTATTCGCTTGTTATCTTCTTCTTTAGGACTTGTCCGAAGGTGCTCAATCCTATGCTCTAAGGCAAGTCATTAAGGGGTAGCCTCAATCCATCATTATTCAAGCTCAAACTATCTATTCACAGTATTGTCAAATCGAGATGTCAAAAAAAGCCTATAATTCTACTTCTTCTGTTTAGCATGAGTGAAGGGAGGAAGGAACTGAACGGAGTAGCTGTAGTTAGTGATTCAAGTCAGAAAGTAAGGACTGTTGCTAGTCTTGTACGATTGAAGGTAGGAGTGAACCTTCGAACGAAAGGAGTCAAGTGCAAGTGCTAGAGCTAAGCCATTCCTTTTCCTTTGTCTCTTTAGTTTGAGGACCAAGAGTTGTTGATTCCTCTGATGCTTGGTCAGCCCATTCCATATAGGAGTGATTTGAATTGAGATTTGACTCTAGCGCCACCGATGTTGGATGGCCGGCCGGCCCCCCCACCATTAGTAGGGGGCCAGCAAGCGCCTGTAGATGTATTTCCGGATAGGGGGGAACTCGATAGCATCGTACAGCGAGCGTCGATCCCCCATCCGCGAGATGAATTCTCCGCGGAGCAGCAGGCTGCATTAAACGATCGGGACATCGATCTTTAGAAACAAACCGGAGGGGGGTATGGCATGCTATATAATATAGACTCTATATAAGCTGATTCTTTTATGACTGACGCTTGAACCTTAAGAGATCTCATAACCCGAAACCTCCGTACTTGATTCGCTCTAGCTTGAGATCCGCTACCCTACTCTGTCTACTGAACTGCCTTTACTACCCACGCCTTGTCTTGTCATGCCGGCTGTTTCCTACTACTGAGATGCTACTACCAATGTGACTTCACTCACAGCTGTGCACTGATTTGCTCTCTCTTGAGTTGGCTTAGCTCGTTCTATGGCTCGCTCCGTGCTTGCTCACTCCATTCGTCCTTATGCTTCACTCTGTGACTAATGCACTTTGCTTCTTTTTTAGCGACTCCATCTAGGAGACAGACGGGACTTTCAATGGATTCTGCTCGCTTCTTCTAGCTCCCTATTGATGAGGGAAAGCCTACGAATTACGACTTTGATAGGAAAGATAGATTGAGCTTTTGACTTGTACGCTCTTTCTTCTTGTAGCAATTGACCTCTTGTGGCATTTCAAAAGAGACGGGTCTTGGAACGGAGGCCGCTACGATCATGCTAATAGATGCTAGGCTAGTGATAAAAAGGGTCTTGACAAATGAAAAGCGCTAAGCACGAAAGATAGACTTTGGCACGAACTCGAAGAAGCGCCGGCTACGTTGGCTGATATGCTAATGAGACAGCCCTTCTCTTGTCTAGCTCTGTGGCTCGTCACTACTGAGATGTGGTCTGAAGATGCTCTCTCTTGCTTAGCTATTCCTTGAGTTGAGATGCTACTACTTTCAGATGGTTGGCTCTGGTCGAGTCTGCGAGGCCTTCTTCTTCCCGAAAAAGCCTCACGGCGTATAATAGTTTGAGTTAATAGAAAAGACGGATCAGCAGGCACTAAAGGGTAAGCTTATATCCGGAATTCAATTAGTTGAATAAGTAGAGGAGAGGTGAAGTAAAGATATCTAGAGCAATATAGACCGGGCCTGCTTCCCATTCATTCTTTTAGTTGGATGCTCTTCGGCTGGTCAATAGGGCACATCGCTTTCGCTTCTGTAATAGAGGCGCTGTAATAGGCGCGGTTGGCTAACAAAAACCTTGGTCCGCTTTGATTGGTCTAGTCCGGTCATTGCTTATCTCTTTCTTCTCTATCGGTGAATTGGGAGAAAGAGTGCACCAATAAGGGGGGCTTAAAAAGGAAGAAATAGGGAAGTAGAGTAGTTGGCACACGCTGGTCAATCCAGTACGTACGTCGCTTTCGGTCTTTCCATTCAATATCCCATTCCCGGTCGCATCTGTTCTATTCAGCCAATCCCTTGCTGCTTGTTGCTTTATCCCGCCATGCCTGGTCCTCGGGCGTACCCTATCTTGAATCTGGAATCGAATCTGTGTCGGCATCTGTCCTACTAACTGTTGAAGGTACTGGCTGATGAAAGACATCCCCAGAATGCCCCCCTTTCGTGCCTATCTCACTTGTTTACAGCTCTTATGGCTTTTTTCTGCTTTAACATGATGCAATATCTGGGCCTCCTAGACCTGCTCTCTCGCCCAAGCCTCATAGCATTCATATTCCAAGCACTAAGTATTCCCTGCCTGCTCAGATGCGTCAATCCGCCTATCTTTACCCTTTTCCTCGCATAGAGAGCTCTAGTAGTTCTTGGTAGGGGGAACTATGTAGAGTTGGTTCATTGCTATTTGCTCTCCCGCCACGCTAGCACTTAAGAGACTCTCTTAGCCCAGAGTGAGGGATCACAATAAGGACAAAAGTAGGCAGTACTACGGTACCAGTCCACGACTACCATTTCTGTAACTTAACTTCCCTGTCCCCTGTTCATTCAGTCTCCTTTTCGGACTTCAGGAGCATTGAGTAAAGGGAGGCACGGGGGCTGGAAGATCTACTCATTCAAAGGGAAAGCACACCCCTCTATTTATTCTCACAAGAAGAAGAGATAGTGGAATGGACCCTTTTCTCATGCCAGCGGGGGAAAGAAAAGAGGCCCACTACGAGAGGAGAGAGTGATTTAGCTGCTAACAAGCGCAGGTTTTTCATGAAATGAATGGTTATTCATTCGGGAAAGGTCTGTTGATTAGGAGGTTATACATAGTATAATACAAAAGGAAACCCGGGGGCGAATTCAACCTGGGCTCCGTTCGAAGAGACGAATAATGGTCCTTCTCCCTCACATGCTCCTTCCCATGAGCAACTCGGTTGCCTTCGTGAACGAGAACGCGGATCACCCTCACGCGGGAAGATGAACATTGAAAGGGCTGAAAGGGTAGCGACGGGATGTAGATGTTGATTTTTGAGGTCGCGTACTTTAGTTATAATGCCTTCGACACGGTTGAGGCTTCTACTTTTCTTTGGTCCCAACATGACCGCCCAAGCGTAAGGGCCGCAGAAGGTACGGCCGGAGAATTCATCTCCAAGTCAACAGCATGTCGGGCAGGTCAAAGGTGATCCTCCAATCCGGGGATAATCGAGAGGAACCTAAGCGAGGCCGATGAGTGATACGAACAAAGGGGCTCCAGAAGTAATTGGCGGGACCATCGATTCTTCGGACTTCAGCTGAAAGACCTAGGAGATTAGACAGTATGGAACCGGAGCCAAGAGCTACACATATGCATGGGTGTACCCTCAACTCCTGTGTTGACGTGCTCCTGTGTTGGCGTGAGGGGATTGGGGAATCATAGAGGGCGGATTACCAACTTTTCCCAAAAGGTGAGGTGGTCAGTCCTACTCCCTCGAGTGTCTTTGCAGTTAGCAGCGGAAAGAGAGAATTCCCTCTACAGTGACGGTACGAAATCGATCGGAGAGTAGGATACGAATCAGTTCGTTTGACCTGTCCTTTCGATTGCTAAACATCATCGGATAAGATAAAAGGGCAGCGAAGGCTACGCTACGGTCGGAGATTCATGCCAGGTCCCCGAAGGGCAGGCGCGTAGGGTAAATAGTGAATAAAAAGCTGCGTGTGAATCCCATCTAGAGCTCCTTACTACTTACTCTATTAGTTTAATTGCGGCTACTTGCCCTATTGGGAGCTTTCGGAAGTCACTTTGCAGGTCAAGACCGTAGGAAGAGGGAAGAAGACGGGAGAGGACCTTATTTAGATGGATTGGTAGCGCAGGTGGCCCTCTAGAATGGAGTTCGGGCAGTGCTCTCACTTACGGGAAATGAGGGGGGGTCGCAGACTAACCACTTTGGCAGTTCACGGCGGAAAGAACCATTCAAAAATCTGGGGATACTGAGAGAGCAAATCGAGGGCGATGAGTGATGCGAAGGAGAAAAGGCTTATGATGTGATTAAGGACCTTCTTAGACAAGGAGATTTGTCTTAGCGCGTATGTTAAGCCTAGGCCTACTACTCTTTCTGGGCTGATAATTGAGGGAAAATGAAATGGAGATGGAGATTGTTTGCTCTTAATTTAGAATCCTTTCCATGCTGGAGCATGGGGAAGTTTCAGTTTTATTTTCCCTATCTCGTTCAAGCGCTGCTGCTGCTCCCCGCTGAAAGTTTTTAGACAATGAAGCGGCTTCGAAATTTGACTTGTCCAAGAGCGCCTGTACTCTTGCTCCTATAACCCATGTACGACCATTCTAACAGCTAGCCGATGCCGCCTCTTCCCATTCGGGTGTCTCTACTGATTTTAGTGCTCTGAAAAAGAAGTGGTTTGATTCAACGTCGGCATCAAATCAAATCTAAGGCTGTTTAGCTCTTTGTCCGAGGACGATCTCCTAATTGCTAGTACGAATCAAGGGCCAAAGTCCGAACTCATGATTTGACGGAAGCTGTTCGACTTAAAGAAAGGCTGATCTCCTAACTCGACTAAAAAAGAATGGACGTACTCTCTGCCCCCAGCAAAAGCAAAGGACTTCGTTGGAAGAATAAAAACCTCAACTCGATCAAAGAACTGAAACCCACGATGAATGGGTTTCCTGCTGTGACCAATTTAGAAGGCTTAGCCTCTGAAAGACGGAGAATGCACCAAACGAGAAAGAATATGTATACCACGTCATGAACGAACTGAACTAAAACCTACCCTTATGTTTATATCTCACTCAATTATCAGGAGAAAATAAGCAAAAATGCAACATAGGAAGGTTATGATCTTGCTTTCTTTCTTTTTTTCGGGTTTTTTCTGCTTTTGCCCGAAACTTCCCCCGTATGTACGAGAAATAAATAAAGAAAAAAAGCAATCCTCGCTATGCAAGCTCAGTAGGGATATCGCGCTCTGAGCCGATGCCCAGCCCGTTGAAAAGATCGTACTTTGTTTCAACTTAAAAAGAAAGGACAACAAAAAATAGAAAACACTCTTTATTTTATCAAGGTGTGGCTTGGTAACCGGTAGGTCGTCGAACTTCGGTGGAAGACTTTCCGCGAGACTGCATTCCTTCCTTATTAGTGGCTAAAAAAGGGAAGAATCCAGAAGACACTAACGTAAATGAAATGAAAGGCTATTTTATTGGTCTTTTTTACTTTTTTATCATAAACTAACCAGGTTTGTCGTATTCTTGGATCGAGAGTAAGCACTAGTGATAGGACACGAATCGGGGATAAATGTTTCGTTTTTTTTTTTTACTAAAAGTGGAGCTATCGTCGTTAGGAATCAATGTCGGAGAATGCCGGGTTGAAACTCCTCCCTTATAGTTACCGCCCCATGGGTCCTTCAAACAGACTTTTTCGATTCGGAGATATGAATATGATCTAACTTCTATTCTTTTTTGCAGGTGGTCTCGTACGGCTGCTTTTATAAGTGAAATTTTAGAATAGGATTCCTGATTCAATTGAAAGTGTTACTCTTGATTCAATTAACCCAAAGCAGGAACTTTTTTTCTTCGTCTTTGACATCACTCTTCTATCTTTTTAGTAAGGTTTTAAACCTTCCTCTATAAAGGCTTTCACTTCCATGTCATTCCATCGAGGAAAAAAAATTCCTAAAGCTTCGAAGTCAATCCACCTTCCTTCCGGCTAGCAGAAATCAAAATCTCCCTCCTCAAAGCGGATCGGTGTCACTATGCTTAACACATGGCCTTCTCAATCCTTCTTCACCACGGCCGAGGAAAGGGTTGTTGTTTGAATATCTAGGTAGCAGATAGAAAGATCACCTGCTTCGAGGAGCGTAACCTTTGATTCTTTTTCTTTTGAATCATAGCTAGAAATTCCATTCTTTCTCATTCACTCGGTTGGCTAAGAAGCGATCTGACTCTTAGATAATAACTCGAGTCAAGACAGTGAACCACCATCCATTCCGAAGAGAGCCTGGGGTCATCCGCTTAAACCAACCCTTGGCTTGATGTTCATTTCAGCACTAAAAGGGTAACTCGCACATAAATCAATTCCATTGCCTATTCTATTAGGACTATTAGACCAAGCCCATTTTAGAGAGAAGGCCTGACGGAGCAGAGCCTTTGAAGCAAAAAATTCCTCAATTAGCAGTCGTTAGGCCGAAAAATGGTAAAGTAAAGGATGGTAGTATAGAGAGGATATCAAAGCCAAAGAACGAGGTTCAAAGAGGGAGTAGAAGGAAGAGTCGAGGGTAGTGTACTTTAACTTTTCTTTTATCCTCTCTCACACTCGTGTATCTCACCACACATCAAAGCAAGGAAGCATTCTTACTCTTACATGGAAGGGTCCTATCCTCTCAATCAGGTATGGAATTTCATGCTAGTAGATGTATGCATGCTTTTAAATTGGAGAGCACTTTTTCTGTTTTATGTTTTTCAACTTAGAAAAAGATCCAGTCCAGCTTAGCTCCGAGAGTCTGTTATGTATTAGGTATGATGGGTGGAACGGAACAAGCTCAGAGGGAGGTGCGCCACAACACAAGAAAGTCTACCACTGCAAGTCTCACATGCAAAGATCAAGGCACCCACCCTGTCTCGTGAAATATCTGGTCTATTTTCATGATCGGTTAATGATTCCAGTCTGCGGGTGTAATGCCCGAGTCCCTCGCGGACAATCTTGTGTGTCTGGGCAGCTGCAGATGTGCCCCTCTTCTTGTGCGTGAGCTTTCCTTCCATTATCTTTCCCCTGGTTTTCCCTTAGTTGAGTAAGGGAAGGTTAGCCATCTTTGTCTCGTCCGTATGGTTAGTGGCAGCGTATGAAGGTGAGCCTGCCCTGCGTAAGGAAGGCTGAAGTTTATAAAATGAGCATCCAATCCATCGATAGTCTCTGCTAAGACGATCCTCCTTGGGTTGTGTCCATCTCTCAATTGGTTAATCACATGTACTAACAGGATCTCGTGAATCCCAATTGCGAGCAGCAGCTCAACTCATGTTCTCATTCACTGCCACGCGGCGGAGACAGTAGAGAGGCTCCAATCCCATCGCTGAAAGCACATCTCGATCAGGATGAGAAAGAGCATCCATCATGTCCCAAAGTTCGCGATCAAAGTCAAGAGGAGTCACAGCATAGAAAGGCGGGCATCTTACTTAGTTGCTCGACCACATTGGACTCAATCTTATTGATAATAATCCCTATCAATAATAGGCCGGAATGGTGGGTTTGGAACCCTACTTCAATGGAATGCGAATCCATTCGGCTGCTTCCTTTTCTTTCTCTTTCCCCGAACCGATGACTCGCTTGTTCAGTACTGCTAACTATTATAGGAGGATGCCGTCCCCTCGGGACTACTAGTAGCTTCGGTTGTTGAATCTCGTGCAAGTTAGGTTGTGGTTGTATTGGCTGCAAGCGGAACGTAGGCGCTTTAGGTGTGTGTTGACCATGCACTCTCGCGTCATGTAATGTCGTATGTATGATAGAGGTGGTGTGGTGATTGACCTCAATGTTAATGGTTATCCCCAAGGTTCAACGAATGAAGCTATGATCGTACCCGGATAGAGATGATGGTCTTCCTCTGATGTCTCCAAGCCGGCCAACATAGAATAGATAGGCGAAGCAGCCAATAGCAGTCTGTTCTCGCCTATCGATAGATAGCAAGTTGCTTCCAAGCTCAAACCATTTGAAACTGAATTGCTACTTTCTTCTTGTTATTGATAGAGTGGTATTCTCCGCCCCTGTCAAATAAAGTAGAGGGAGAGAACTGGAAGAGAGAAGGAAAAAGAGCAAAGGATTTCAAAAAAGTCTAATGGGAGAAGAATGGCTGACACGTTGACTGCCTTAGAGACTATAAAAGAAATATAACCCAAGCGGTCTAACTCCCGGGGCGGACCCCAACCGAAAGGCGCTAGACGGACTAACGGCAAGCGAGATAAAGAAAGCAGCTGGCCCTATGTGTAAAACCTTGCCGCGGGAGAGTCTTTCTCCAATGAGAATAAAGAAAGTTTTTGGGCAAGACAAGAAAGGAACTCGCCCTTTGACACCAACCAAGGGAGTTGAGCTGATTGCTGGCGATGACTTGGTGAAGGGAATCTATGAGAGAAGGTTCTCGAACCGGGTTCCGACCGAATAGAGCGCGGAGCCAACGAGTTCAGTCGAACAGCGTAAGGAGTCTAAGGGCGGGATCAAGCTTGAAAGGAATGGACGGGCGTAGGCTTCATAGTGAACGCAGACCGCCCTGCAACCTTCTAGATATGAGATCAATGACTTAAAAGACAGATGCCGAGAGAAACTGTTAGACTTCTTTTTTTTTATTGCGTTGCGAAAAGAGATCGAAGACGAAGATTTTCTGACGCAGTGCGGGCACTGGATGGAAAAGACAGAGAAGGGAAGAACCCACCGGAAGGGCATACCTCAAGGAGCACCAATCTCCCCCGGCAAACATCTATCTGCACGAAGCCGGATAGAAAGAAAGATGCAGGAAAGGAAAATGAAATCTGAAATAAGAAATATGCTTTGGGACTGTGAGATAGGCGGACGGGGAGTACGCAGCCGAACAAGCGCAGGGGCTTACAGCAGTGATAGCTGAACTAACCAGATGGGCCGCCCAAAACCTGGAGCTGACATTTCAATCGGAAATCAACGTCGGATCCCGGCTATCCGAAAAACGCAAACTGAAGCGTAGGATCACAAAATGCAAGACAACAGGGGGCGAACCAAGCCCTTGCGCGAAGGAAGAAGCGAATCAATCAGAATGGAGACAGGGAGGAGAGGCGAAAGAGAGATTTTCGAGCCTGCAAGCAGCAAGTAACAACGGCTTTTCAGCCGTTGCGCGCTAGCTTGTAGTTTAGGGGTATATATAGTAGGGGTGCCCCTTTCGAAAACTTTATATATATAAGGTAAGCTTTTTGGAACCCTAGTTTTGGAGTTTTCCCCAACCTATACCTTACTAAGCTTACCTTTTTGCATCGCACTGCCGCATAAACAATGGATCCGCTGGGCTGGATGAGCAACCTTCTATCTGGCCTCTGTACCAGTAGTGGAGTGGCTTGCTACTTTCAATCAGAAAAGGAAGATTGAGCAAGGCAAGGGAGAAAGAAGTGGTCCCCTCTTCTCTGGTAACCCGCCGCCGGTCATATAGAGCGCTCCGCCCGCCACCGCATATGTAGAAAAAGAGGGAGCGGGGACGGAAGAACAATCATTTGACTTTGGCACATGAGGTGGCGGGTTTGGCTAGGTAACATAATGGAAATGTATCGGACTGCAAATCCTGGAATGACGGTTCGACCCCGTCCTTGGCCTCGGGGAGTGGCGAGCAGCACGGAACTTGAATTAATCAAATGGCATAAGAGGGCTTTCCTTTGTTAGAAATCCACAGACAACATTCTGGAACTTCCAAACCAAAGAAATGCAACATGAGAAAGATCTTTTTACGTTACGCTTCAATAGAATGAATTCGGTAAGGGTAGAATACGGCCCATGGTCGATCGAAGGTCCTGTGCCACTTGAACTCAAAGGCTATACGCCCCTTCAATCCATCTTTGTCCAGCCAGCTCATAACAAAATGTTAGACCAGGCTGACACAACCGAATTGGTTGAGGAAAAGGAAAGCCCAGCGACCAAGCACTCCCGCCCCCAAAAGCGGAGACCGAACAACCGCCAGGTTGTCGAGGACACGTCTGAAGAGTAGGCCGGCGCCCTCTAAGTTGACCACCCTACCCACTAATGGACTTAGAGGGGGGCAGGCGAACGGGAACCGACCGAGAACCCGAACCACTTGACTGACTGACCCCTTCATAGTCCATTCATTAGGGTCGGGGATGGATGGAACCAATTAGAAGTGCAAATCGCGCAAGCGAAGCCGGGAAAGGGGCCGCAGCGCAACGACTAGGACTCGTGTCGGAGGAGTTTTGAGCGTGAGCTACCACTCATGCAGCGACAAGGACCCGCAACTCTCGAAGGGGCCACCCACCGCCCGAATCACTGTAGCAAACCCTCCCTTTACTCAATGGATAGCGCTTATCCTCTTTCAATCAACAAAATGAGAAAGAAAAGAAAGATAGATAGAAAGATGTCTTTATTGAAGAGGCTTTGCACCTGAAATAGGACTAATGAAGATCCGGGTCTGGGCTTTCAAAAAGATGAAGATGCAAAGGGTAAAGAGAAAGTCTTTTGAACAACCAACCTGACATAAGGATTCTAGCTCGCCCACTTAGAGCAGATGGAGATTCTCGGACGGGGAAAAGCGGCACTCGACATCTATTAAACAACACCAAGAACAAAGCCATACCATGCCCTCGGGAGAAAGTAGTGATGATTGCCATGAATGCTGCCCTCGAGGACGTGTACAAGAAGGTCTTTGCCGATTCCTATCAACATGGTGCGCCTCTCAGTAGAGGGGCGTGAAAAGGCCGTGGAGACTTTGACCGAATGAATAGGGATAGGGATCAATTGATAGACATTTTTTTTGAGGAAGAGAATCCAATCTAGGATGAATGCTTTTTTCGTTCGCTATGTGCTGACTGGATGCGTACTCGCGTGATCGATCGATGGACGGGGGAATTGCGTGAATGCCGAGACCGGCCTAACCTAAAGTAAAGGCTCTTCCCTTTGCCTCTCTTGATGGCGAATCTTGATTGACTCAGACTAGGAACCAATTCGGAGAAACAAGAAGCATGAGATGATATAGGCGGCGGAATAATTTCCGATAGCGAATTACTTGACTCGATGGATGGATGGAGGGAGGGCCCTCCAACTCAAGCACGAAATCAATGTTGACTCAACAATCATCGAGAGAGGCACCACCAAGCGAGATCGAGACCAGCACCTTGTATAGGTTGGGTTCCAAACCTGCGCTTCTTTTCTTCAAATATCCCAATAAAGGTAGGGGCTTCCAAGCTTGACTAACAAGCCATAAAATTGACTTTGAGAAAGAAGGGGGGCGCGCTAGCTGCAATCAAAGGTTAGCGCTAACGAGC